TTTTATGTTTTTTTATATTAAAAAAAAAGTATAATATATATTTGTAAAAAATAAAAATAAATAGTTTATTTTTAATAAAAATAAATAGCATCCATAGCTGAACGGTTAAAGCACCCAACTCATAATTGGAGAATTCGCAGGTTCAACTCCTGTTGGATGCATCAATAAAAAAAAACTATACAAAAATTAATAAATTAAATTATTAGTTTTTTTTAGTTAAAGATAAGCTTAATAAAAAAAAATGTCTATATAAGAAAAGATTATTTTGTTACAATTAACTAAATATTATTAAAAAAATAAATAAAATAAATAAACAAAGGAGTCAATCAACATAATTATGGATGAGGTAAAATACCCAGTACTTACAGAAAAAACAATCCGTTTGCTAGAAAAAAATCAATATACTTTTGATGTTAATCAAAAATCGACTAAAACACAAATAAAAAAATGGATTGAAAGCTTTTTCAATGTGAAGGTAAAAGCCATAAATAGTCATATACCTCCTGAAAAAAAGAAAAAAATAGGTCCAATTATAGGACATTCAATACGCTATAAACGAATGATTATTACACTTCAGTCTGGTTATTCTATTCCACTATTTTCAAACAAATAAAATTTTTTAATTCTTATCTACCTTATTTATGACTATACGTTTATACAAAGCCTATACTCCAGGCACACGAAATCGTTCTGTATTAGGTTTTGAAGAAATCGTTAAATCTAATCCTCAAAAAAAACTAACTTTTGGACAACATAATGAACAAGGTCGTAATAATCGAGGAATTATTACTAGTCGTTATAGAGGTGGGGGTCACAAGCGTTTATATCGTCAAATTGATTTTCGACGAAATAAAAAAGATATTGTAGGAAAAATTACAACCATCGAATATGACCCTAATCGTAGCGCAAATATATGTCTTGTAAATTATGAAGATGGAGAAAAGAGATATATTTTACATCCCCGCGGAATAGAAATTGGAGATACAATTATTTCCAGTAATGAAGCTCCTATTTTAATAGGAAATGCCTTACCTTTGAGTGCGGTTTGAATTATTTATTTACGTAATTGGAAGAATCCAAGTAGATTTGCAGTGAAATCTATAAATCTATCACTAATTTAATAATAAAAAACAGAATTATTACATTAAACCTTGAAGGGAAACTAAAAAGGAACAATAGCTTGTGATATAATTTTTTACTAAAATATTTTATATTAAAAATTTTATATTAAAATAAAGAATTTAAAGATATTATAATATGGAGAAACCATTATTTTAACTTAAGCATATACAATATTGGCAACACTTGTTTCCATCCAAAGTTTATTTACTAAATAAAACAAGTTAATCACATTCAAATTGATGGTCAAAGGCAATTTTGAAACTGTAAAGTGATTTTTATTAATAAAAAAATAAGCCTCCTAAGTTATTATTAGACAAAAAATGTTAACGTAAATTTATAAAGTCATTCATTCTAATGCTATAAAAAAAAAAGTATGCTAGATGATGAAAAAACTAGGATGTAAGTAATAATAATTAATTTAAATAATTACCAATTATATAAAAATATATACATCTAGAAAGCTGTATGCCTTGAGAAAGGCTTGTACAGTTTGGGAAGAGACCTTTTTTTATTTATACGAACAAAGAACAAAAGTCTACTTCAACCAATATGCCTTTAGGCACTGCTATACATAATATAGAAATATCACCTGGTAAAGGTGCGCAATTAGTAAGAACTGCTGGAACTTTAGCCAAACTTATTGCAAAAGAAGGTCATTTAGCTACGTTACGATTACCTTCCGGCGAAGTTCGCTTAGTATCTCAAAATTCCTTAGCTACAATTGGACAAATTGGAAATGTTGATGCTAATAATAAAAGTATTGGTAAAGCTGGATCTAAAAGATGGTTAGGAAAACGTCCTAAAATACGAGGTGTTATTATGAATCCTATAGATCATCCGCATGGAGGTGGCGAAGGCCGAGCTCCTATTGGAAGAAAAAAACCATTAACTCCTTGGGGTCGTACTGCACTCGGAAAAAGAACCCGAAAAATTAAAAAGTATAGTGATCCTTTAATTTTACGTCGCCGTAAAAATGGATAATTAAAAAAAACGGATAATTAAATTTTAACTAAAAAAACTTAAAAAAAAAACACACATAAAAAAAAGGTAGCTGGCAATGACACGTTCACTAAAAAAAGGCCCTTTTGTAGCTGATCATTCATTAAAAAAAATTGAAAATCTTAATTTAAAAAAAGAAAGAAAAATTGTAGTAACTTGGTCTCGCGCATCTACTATTGTACCCATAATGATTGGTCATACTATTGCCGTTCATAATGGACAAGAACATTTACCTATTTATATAACAGATCGTATGATAGGTCACAAATTGGGAGAATTTGCACCTACCCGAAATTTTCGAGGACATGCAAAAAGTGATAAAAAATCTCGTCGTTAATTAGGAGATAAAGCTCAATGAAATCTAACAAGTCAAATTTAAAAGTCCGAGCTTTAGCTAAACATATACGTATGTCTGCTCACAAAGCGCGGAGGGTAATTAATCAAATTCGGGGCCGTTCATATGAACAAGCACTTATGATATTAGAATTTATGCCTTATCGAGCATGTTATCCGATATTACAGCTAATTTCTTCAGCAGCCGCAAATGCAAGTCATAATTTAAATATAAATAAAGCTAATTTAATTATAAGTGAAGCAAAAGTAGACGAAGGTGCTGTTTTAAAAAAATTTCAACCTAGAGCTCAGGGACGGGGATATCCTATACATAAACCTACTTGTCATATAACTATTATAGTAAAAAATAAAAATCAATAAAAAATTATGCTAATCTCATTTAGAAAGGAAAAAAGGCATGGGACAAAAAATTAACCCACTTGGTTTTCGACTTGGTGTGACTCAAAGTCATCATTCTTACTGGTTTGCACAACCAAAAAATTATTCTAAACTTCTCCAAGAAGATAAAAAAATGCGTCATTGTATTGAAAAATATGTACATAAAAATATAAGAAATTCTTCAAATTATGGAGGAATTGCACGTATTGAAATAAAAAGAAAAACAGATTTAATTCAGGTTGAAATACATACAGGATTTCCTGCTTTATTAGTAGAAAATCGTAGTCATGGTATCGAACAATTAAAAACAGATGTGCAAAATATTTTGACTCCCGGAGATTGTAAACTTCGTATGACTTTAACCGAAATAACAAAACCATATAGAGAACCAAATATTCTTGCCGAATATATTGCTTTACAATTAGAAAGTCGAGTTGCTTTTAGAAGAACCATGAAAAAAGCTATTGAATTAGCAAAAAAAACAAATATAAACGGTATTAAAATACAAATTGCAGGGCGTCTTAATGGTGCTGAAATCGCTCGCGTAGAATGGGCTAGAGAAGGAAGAGTTCCTTTACAAACTCTTCGAGCTAAAATTGATTACTGTTATTACCCCGCTCAAACAATTTATGGAGTATTAGGAATAAAAATTTGGATATTTCAAGATGAAAAATAATTTTTTTTCATTTTTGAGATCAAAACATTAAATATTAAATTTATTTTTGTTTTTATTATTTTAAAATTTTATCTATAATCTTATTACCATTTAAAAAAAGGTTGTTATGCTTAGTGTGCGACTCGTTAACATTGATGTTTTTTAAATCGATATAAAAAAAACTCGATGAATTCTAGTATAAACTAGAAATTAGTTCTTTACTTTCTATTAAAATAACTCAATGAATGGATAACAAGATTAAGAAAAAATTCATTTAAAACCTTTTTTATAAAAAAAGATTTATAAAGCAAAAAAGCATTTTATAACTAAAAAAATTTAATAATAATATATTATTAAAGTCGTATGGTTGAAATTAAATTAAAAAAATAACAGTGTAATAAAACATAAAAAAAATTATTAAAAAAAAATAATTAATTTAATAAAAAAATAAAAGTTTTACATCAAAAACGACTAATAAATTTGATAATAAATAATAAAAAAAAACTTCACTGTATAAAAAGACCTAAACGCATACTTGGAAGTAATGAAAACGATGTAATCTATAATTAAATAAAATAATTTGTAAATAAATTTAATTATTAGATAGGATGGCGAAAAAAACAAAATAAAGAAAAAAATAAAATTACCAATAGAATTTTTTTATTAAATCAAAATTAAATAAGTTAATATTCGCCCGTGAAATTTTAATATAAAAATATTAATAAAACTCAAATACTATTATAAATATGTCTATTTTTTTACTAAATTAATAAAAAACTTATTTAAAAAAAAAAAAAAATTAAAAGAGAAAAATATTTAATAATAAATTTATTCACGAGAAGCCGGATGAAAGAAAACCTTCATGTCCGATTTTGAAGTAGAGAGAAAAATCGACTATAACCCTAAAAGAACAAAATTTCGTAAACAACATAGAGGAAGGATGAAAGGAATAGCTACTCGAGGTAATTCTATTTGTTTTGGCAAATTTGCCCTTCAAGCACTTGAACCAGCTTGGATTACATCTAGACAGATAGAAGCAGGACGACGAGCAATTACCCGTTATGCACGTCGTGGTGGAAAATTATGGATACGTATATTTCCAGATAAGCCTATTACTATGCGACCTGCAGAAACACGTATGGGTTCAGGAAAAGGATCACCCGAATATTGGGTATCTGTTGTTAAACCAGGTAGAATCCTTTATGAAATAAATGGAGTACCAGAAATTGTTGCTAGAGCGGCTATGAAAATCGCGGCATACAAACTGCCTATACGTACTCAATTTATTACTGCTACATTTGTACAAAAAATAGATAAAGAAACTTCAATATAACCATTTGTTAAATAAAAAAACAGTAATTATCTAAATAATTAAAATTAGTAATATTTTTTTATTAATTCTATCCCCCTTAAAATTAAAATGTTTTATTTTTGGGGGGATTAAAAAAAAAAATGATTCAACCTCAAACTTATTTAAATGTAGCCGACAATAGTGGAGCACGAAAATTGATGTGTATACAAATTTTAGGCGCAAGCAATCGAAAATATGCACATATTGGTGATATAATTATCGCCGTGGTTAAAGAAGCAGTCCCAAATATGCCTTTAAAAAAATCAGAAATAGTTCGAGCCGTAGTTGTACGAACTTGTAAAGAACTTAAACGTAAAAACGGAACTATTATACAATTTGATGATAATGCTGCCGTTGTTATTAATCAAGAAGGAAGTCCTAAAGGAACACGAGTTTTTGGTCCCGTTGCACGCGAATTACGAGAATATAATTTTACTAAAATAGTTTCATTAGCTCCTGAAGTACTATAAACAAATAAAAATTATAGTTTTTTATTGTTTTTAATGTCCAATTACTTTAGGTTAAAAAAATTATATATATATGTCTTATTATTTTATTAATAGTCATATTTTTAATATTATTTTATTATTTTAAATAAATTTATTTTTTTTTATATCTCTTTTTTTTCTACAAAAATTTTTACATATATATATCAACATAGTTAATATTTTATTTTTTAATTATTTTTATTTTAAACTATTTTTAGTTTTTTAAATTAGCAAAAAATTTTCTAAAAAACTAAAAATAGTTTTTTGTCTTAAAGCTTTTTTAACAAATTTAAAAAAGTTTATTTATATTAATAATAAAAAGGAGTTTTCATGGGTAACGATATTATTGCTAATATGATCACATCCATAAGAAATGCTAATTTGGAAAAAACAAAAACAGTTCAAGTACCAGCAACTAATATTACTAAAAATATTGGAAGAATTTTATTACACGAGGGCTTTATACAAAATTTTAGAGAGCATCAAGAAAATAAAAATTATTTTTTGGTCTTTACTCTAAAATACCAAGGAAGAAAAAAGAAACCTTATATAACAACTTTACGACGTATTAGCAAACCAGGTTTAAGAATGTATTCTAATCATAAAGAAATTCCAAGAGTTTTAGGTGGAATGGGAATTGTTATTCTCTCAACGTCTCAGGGAATTATGACAGATCGAGAAGCCCGAGAAAAACAAATTGGGGGAGAAATTTTATGTTATGTATGGTAATTTATTTACATTTTATTTAAAACTTTTACGTGGGAAAATCTTTGTAAATAAAAAAGCTAGCTAGTACTATATTTCTAAACGTTAGTTAAATTAAAAAAGGAGATTTTCCCTTTAATGAAGAAACAAAATTTGATTGATATGGAAGGTATAGTCACGGAATCACTTCCTAATGCAATGTTTCGAGTTTGTTTAGACAACGGGTGTGAAGTTTTAACTCATATTTCGGGAAAAATACGACGGAATTATATAAGAATATTGCCGGGAGATCGCGTTAAAGTAGAATTAAGTCCCTATGATTTAACTAAAGGACGTATAACTTATCGCCTTCGTGCTAAATCGCAAAATAGTTAAAATTTTTTTGGGATTAAAATATTAATAAAAATCTAATAAATTAAAAAAATTAATATAAAAAATAAAAATATTTTTTATATTATGGATTAAATTAAAATAAGGAATATAAAAATGAAAGTTCGTGCTTCTGTTCGTAAAATTTGCGATAATTGTCGATTGATTCGTAGACGAAAACGAATTATGGTAGTTTGTTTTAATCCAAAGCATAAACAAAAACAAGGATAATTTTTTATTAAATATAAATTTAATAAAAAATTATAAAAAATAAATTTCAATTCTTTTTATATAAATATTTATTTTTGAACAATTAAATATATATATATTAAGCTTAAATTTTTATATAATAAAATAAATAAACAAAAATAATTATGGCAAAATTAGTAAAAAAAATAAGTTTACGTAAAGGTAAACGTAGAATACCTAAAGGAGTTATTCATATTCAAGCAAGTTTTAACAATACAATTGTTACTGTAACAGATATACGCGGACAAGTAGTTTCTTGGTCTTCTGCGGGTGCTTGTGGTTTTGAAGGTACAAAAAAAAGCACCCCTTTCGCGGCTCAAACTGCCGCAGAAAATGCTATTCGTGTTTTAATCGAGCAAGGTTTGAAACAAGCAGAAGTTATGATTAGTGGTCCTGGTCCAGGACGAGATACAGCGCTACGAGCTATTCGTAGAAGTGGTGTTATTCTAAATTTCGTTCGTGATGTAACTCCTATGCCACATAATGGATGTAGACCTCCAAAAAAAAGACGTGTATAAAATAAAAAAATATATGTAAAAATTTTTAATATTTTTTTCAACTAAATATAAATAAAAAAGTCTACGCTAAATTGAATTGAGTTAATAATCAAAGTAGACTTAAATATTAATAAAAAAAAAAAGTTTAAATTAAAAGCTCTAAAAAACATTTTTAATAAAGTTAGTCTAAAAAAATTTTAATTTAATTAATTAGTAATTAGTGACTATTTAGCGAGTATTTACTTTAAAGTAAATACTCGCTAAATAGTCACTAATTACTAATTAATTAAATTAATTAACCAACTAATCTAATATTTTAAAAAAGACCTGAAGTTAATGATCTATCGATTGGTAAAGCTGCTCCAATACCTGACCAAAGAGATACTGCAGTACCAATTAAAAAAACTGTTGTTGCTACTGGACGGCGAAAAGGATTTTGAAATTTATTTACATTTTCTGAAAAAGGTACTGTTAATAATCCTGCAGGTACTGCAGCCATTAAAAGAACACCTAATAATTTGTTAGGAACTGTACGAAGTATTTGAAAAACGGGAAAAAAATACCATTCAGGTAATATTTCCAAAGGAGTTGCAAAAGGATTTGCTGGTTCACCAATCATAGATGGCTCTAGAACAGCTAAGCCTACACTACATGCAATAGTACCTAAAATAACTACTGGAAAGATATATAAAAGATCATTAGGCCAAGCAGGTTCTCCGTAATAGTTATGTCCCATACCTTTAGCTGATTTAGCGCGTAATACAGGGTCACTTAAATCGGGTTTTTTTGTTATTAGGATAGGTTATTTAAAAAAAAGGTATTCCCCCTAAAGAATTGGACATGAATTTTTTATTCATCCAACTCAAACTAGTTTAATCTAAATAAAAAAATAATTTAATTAATTTTTTATTATCTATTAAGTTAAATAAATTAAACAACTTAAATAATTTTTATTTGATTAAACAAGTCCAAAATCCAAGTACGCTTTTTTTTTTATTATAATTAATATATTATTTTTAATATGCTTTTTGGATAGTCTTATTCTTTAGTAAATTTTTTTTCTACTAATCAAAAAAAGCTGTACTTACTTAAAATTGACTTGTTAATGTATTAACCTTTTTTTTCATTAGACCTTTTTTTTACTCCCATGATTTTTTTCTATTCAAAACCCCAAAAGAAATGAATGCAGTTTTTTTATCATATAGTATTAATATATATATATTTAATATATATATATTTTCTTTCTAATTTTATGAAGCCTATTTTTAAATTAAATTTTATTAGATCATAGAAAAAATTTTGTTTAAAACAAATTTTTTTTTACCCAAGTTTTTTTATTTTCCTGTTTTTCATAATTTGGGATAACAACACATTTTATTTTTATAATTGATGTGATAGATTCAATAAAAAATCTACATGGTTTAATAATTAATTCAAGTCACACACTCCCATAATTAAATTTTTCTCAAAAAATAAAAATATATTTTATTTAAAATTTTTATCTAAATAAAATATAAAAAATCCATAATTTTTTTATTTTAAGTCTTTTAAAAAAATTTATGGCAATAAAGAATTTTAATTTATAGTAAATTTTTTACTATTAGAAATTTACAATGTTACCAAATCTTGTTAAAGTTTATATTCGAATAATTTATAAAGGACCTGAAATACCTTGTTTACGAATCATTAAAAAATGCATTGGCATAAAGACAGCTGTTAAAAGAGGTAATACAAAAGTATGTAAGCTATAAAAACGAGTTAATGTAGATTGACCTACACTAACACTCCCCCGTGATAATTCTACTAATGGCGATCCTATGACAGGAATAGCGTCAGGTACACCTGTTACAATTTTGACAGCCCAATAGCCAATTTGGTCCCAAGGTAAGGAATAACCAGTTACACCAAATGAAACTGTTAATACTGCTAAAATAACACCAGTAACCCAAGTTAATTCACGAGGCTTTTTAAAACCTCCTGTAAGATAAACACGAAATATATGTAAAATCATCATTAAAACCATCATACTCGCTGACCATCGATGGACTGATCGAATTAACCAACCAAAATTCACTTCAGTCATTATATATTGAACAGAGGCAAAAGCTTCAGTAACAGTTGGACGATAATAAAAAGTCATAGCAAATCCAGTTGCTACCTGCACTAAAAAACAGGTTAAGGTAATACCGCCTAAACAATAAAATATATTGACATGAGGGGGTACATATTTACTAGTAATATCATCGGCAATTGCCTGAATTTCAAGACGTTCTTCAAACCAATCGTATATTCTATTGGGATAGAAATACTTTTATGTATTTCCTCTCTAAAAACCGTAAATGATAATTTTTTTTCATACGGCTTAAATAATAAAAAAATATAGATATATAAATATAAATATTTATATATCTATATTTTTTTATTATTTTTTCTCAAGTTAGCTTGGCTTTAACTGCTTTTTCGAGTAATCTTTTACTTTAAATTTTGTTTTTTTATTAAATACTATTAATATATTAACAACTTTTTAAAGATTTTCTTGTTTGAAATTTAAGAAAGATAACTAAACTTTAGATTTTTACTATATTCCGATGACTAAAAAAAAAGTATAACAAGTAAATACTTTTTTATGACCATCTAAATTTTAATTAAATAAAAAAAATTTTCAATTTGGTAACGAAATCTAACTAATAAATTTAAAAAAATTAATCATAGTTTAGTTTGAATAAAAAATATTTATTAATATTTTAATTAAATTGTATGCTTTAAATGTTTTATTTATTAACACTTAATAAAATAAATAAAATAATCTTTTATTTTAAGACTAACAAATTTTTTTGTATTTTTAAATTCCATTTATTTAAACAAGTCGCACACCCATAATCCATAAATCCTTTAATTAATTAATTACACAATTAAACTACCTTGACTAAATAAATAAAACAAATTTTTTTTATAAAATAGTAATAACTTAAAAAGGTTCAATAAAAAAGTTTAAACTTTTTTATTGAACCTTTTTAAGTTATTACCAACTTACAGGAACTCCATCTAATAACACCGAAGAATTATAAAGTTCGAGAATAATAACTAGAAAAACGGCAAATAATGCCATTGCAATGCCCATTAAAGGTGTTGTGCCCCATCCAGGAGCAACTTTACCATATTCTGAATTAAGTGGTTTTAATATATCCCCTAAACCACTTCGTTTTCCTTTTGTTTTAGGAGTATCATCAATAATTCGTGTAGCCATAAAATTTTATTGCATTAGTTGAGATTTGTTAACTTTGTGTACTATTATATTAATTAAAAATAAACCATTCTTTTGGAATTACTTAAAAATGGAAACTGCAATATTAGTCGCTATATTTATATCATGTTCACTTGTGAGTTTTACTGGCTATGCTCTTTATACAGCTTTTGGGCAACCTTCTAAAGAACTTAGAGATCCTTTTGAAGAGCATGAAGATTAAGTTAATTATTAAAGACCTTCCCTTTATTTTAGGGAAGGTCCGTCATTTTTTATTTCTAGAAAAAACTAAATAAAATAAAAAAGTTATTTTTTTTCTTTAGTTTGAATTTTAGGCGGTTCACGGAAAGAAATGGCGAAAGAAATTATTCCTAAAGTGCCTACCAATAAAAATGTATAAACTAATGCTTCCATAGATTTTATTATAAGTGAGAAGTATGGAGATAGCTTTCGTACTAATTGAAAATAAAATTTAAATCAATTTTATTTTATTATTAAAAAAGATAGAAAAAATCTTATTACTTATTAAATTAATCTACACTATTTGTCTTTTAGTAGTAGGATCTCCTGACTTCTGGAACGCTCCAAATTCTACTTGCGCATCTAGATCCGGATCAATACCAGCAAAAACATCTCTGAATAAGGTTCTGGCACCATGCCAAATATGACCAAAAAAGAAAAGAAGAGCGAATGTAGCATGACCGAAAGTAAACCAACCTCTCGGACTACTACGAAAAACACCATCTGATTTTAAAGTAGCACGATCAAATTCAAAAATTTCACCTAGTTGAGCACGTCGAGCATATTTTTTTACTGTAGCCGGATCACTAAAACTTACTCCGTTAAGTTCACCACCATAAAATTCAACAATTACACCAACCTGCTCAACACTATATTTAGATTCTGCTCTTCTAAATGGAACATCAGCTCTAACAATTCCTTCTTCATCTACTAAAACTACTGGAAAAGTTTCGAAGAAAGTAGGCATACGACGAACAAAAAGCTCATGCCCTTCTCTATCTTTAAAAACGGCATGACCTAACCAACCAACAGCTATTCCATCTCCATTATCCATAGCACCTGCTCTAAATAATCCACCTTTAGCCGGATTATTACCAATGTAATCATAAAAAGCTAATTTTTCCGGAATTTTAGACCAAGCTTCGGATAAACTAAGGTTTTCACTTTTATTAGCACGAATTCTCCGGTCTATTTCTTGTTGAAAAAAACCTTGATCCCACTGATAACGAGTCGGACCAAATAATTCTACTGGAGTCGCGGCAGAACCATACCACATAGTTCCGGCAACAACAAAAGCAGCGAAAAATACGGCAGCAATACTACTAGATAAAACAGTTTCAACATTTCCCATACGTAATCCTTTGTATAATCGTTGAGGAGGTCGAACACTTGAATGAAATAAACCTGCTAGTATACCTAAAATACCTGCTGCAATATGATGAGAAGCTATTCCTCCCGGAACGAAAGGATCAAAACCTTCAGCCCCCCAAGCTGGAACTACAGGTTGTACTTTTCCAGTCAATCCGTAAGGATCCGATACCCATATACCAGGACCAAATAAACCTGTTACATGAAAAGCCCCAAATGCAAAACAAAGAACTCCTGATAAAAATAAATGAATTCCAAAAATTTTAGGTAAATCTAAAGAGGGTTTTCCTGTACGCTCATCACGGAATAGCTCTAAATCCCAATATACCCAATGCCAGATTGCTGCTGAAAATAATGACCCTGATAATACAATGTGTACTGCAGCTACACCTTCATAACTCCAAATACCTGCATTATTTACAGTTTCTCCAGTAATACTCCAACCCCCCCAAGATTTCGTTATTCCTAAACGAGTCATAAAAGGTATAACAAACATACCTTGTCTCCACATTGGATCAAGAATAGGATCAGAAGGATCGAAAACAGCTAATTCATACAACGCCATAGAACCAGCCCAGCCGGAAACTAAAGCTGTATGCATTAAATGTACAGCAATTAAACGACCAGGATCATTTAGTACAACGGTATGAACACGATACCAGGGCAAACCCATGGAAATACCCCTTTCTCAAAGAGAATTAGAGACTATGTAACTTTTTTGCATTAATCAATGACTATACTCTGATAAAATGAAGTTAAATTAATAAAAAAGTTTAAATTTTAATAAAATTTTTTTTTTATTTATAAATTATATATAATAATTAGAAAATTATATATAATAATTATAATATTATTAAAAAAGTAGAATATAATCTTCTTAATAATATTATAAACTAATTTTTTATTTATTAGCTACTTATTTTTTATTTTCATTTTAAGTGCTGTTATATATTTATTTCAAGTAAAAAAAATGCCCATTGGTGTTCCAAAAGTGCCATTTAGACTTCCAGGCGAAGAAGATGCTGTTTGGATCGACGTATAGTGCGTTTATTAAACATATTTGGTTATATGGAAATTATCCATCATCTTTTATTTATTTAATTGAGATGATTTTGTTTCATTTTAAAGTTAATAAACTATTAAAACTTTAATAGCATGACATAATATTTTGATAAAATTTATTAAGTAAAAAAATTTAGTCATTTTTTCTATGGTTAGTCAACAAAAAAAAATTTCAAATTTCGTTAAAGATTTAAATTAAAAATTAAAATTTAATTAAATTTAATAAAAAAATTATTTTAAAAATTGGTAGAAAATGAAAAAAAAAAGCAACCAACTTACTTTTATATGTAAGTAAGATTTAACTAATTTTTACCGAAGTAGATTTTGAACCTAAAGATATTACTAAAAACCGTTTGTAAAAAAAAAATATAAAAAAAAATATATTTTAAATTTAAAAAAAATAAATTTTTTAACAAATATATTAAATAATGAATTGTTTACTAAATTGTTCATAAAATTTATAAAAAAACGAACTTAAATTATTAAATCTAGTAACGGTAATAATAAAAAACTATTTATGAAAAAATAAATAAATAAAATTGGAAAAATAAAAAAAACTAAAAAGTATTTTTTTTCAACTGCTTAAGCTGTATTGGGCAAATAAAAAAGCTAGTACAGTTATAAAAAAAACAAATTATTAAAATTTATTATAGCAATCGCCTTTATCGAGAAAGATTACTTTTTTTGGGTCAACATGTAGATGATGAAATTGCAAATCAATTAATTGGAATTATGATGTACTTAAATGGAGAAGATGAAAGTAAAGATATGTATTTATATATTAATTCTCCTGGTGGAGCTGTATTAGCCGGAATATCCGTTTACGATGCTATGCAATTCGTAGTTCCAGATGTCCACACAATTTGTATGGGATTAGCGGCTTCAATGGGATCCTTTATTTCAACCGGAGGCGAAATTACTAAACGTATAGCGTTACCCCACGCTTTGCGCCAATATTTGCTTTTTTTTAATTAGTTAAAAAATGTATACGCCTAATTACTAAAAGGTCATAATAGCATGACATAAAAAAGCTTGATTAAACTGTTTCAATAAAAATATTTAAGATCAAGATAATTAAATAATATTTTTTTACTTTATTTCAGTGTTATAAATTATTATTTTGTTTAATTATTTATTAAATAAAAAAATAAAAATAAATTTAAATTTTAACTAAAAGAAATTTTAGTTATATTAAAAAAAAACTTTGGCAGTGTTTTATGAAGAAAAATATAAAACGACAGAACCATAATAGTATTTAATAAAAGAAAAGTGGTCTATAAAATTTAAAATTATGAAATATATTAAAAAAATTTTATTAAAATGAATTTTTGTTTTTTTTTTTAATATATTTTATTAATTTATTTTTAGAGCTGTATACAATAAAAGATGTTTGTACAGTTCATAATTTTTTTTATATCAAATTTATAATTAAAATTAGGGTAATGATTCATCAACCTGCTAGTTCATATTATGATGGACAAGCAGGAGAATGTATGATGGAGGCAGAGGAAGTACTAAAACTTCGAGACTACATTACTAGAGTTTATGTACAAAGAATAGGTAAACCTTTATGGCTTATTTCCGAAGATATGGAAAGAGATGCTTTTATGTCAGCAAAAGAAGCAAAAATTTATGGGATTGTTGATGCTGTAGCTATAGAAAACACTTAAATTTTTTTTTAATATAAAAATAATCTTATTATATAATTTTAAATAGACTTATATAAATTAAAAAAATTTACATTACATTTTTAAGGTTAAAATAAATTTAAACCAAAAATTTCTGCATATCATCATTTAAAATGCCTACTATTCAACAATTAATTAGAAATCGAAGACAACCAATAGAAAATAGAACAAAATCTCCAGCCCTTCGCGGATGTCCTCAACGAAGAGGAGTTTGTACTAGAGTGTATGTGCGACCTGTTATGAGTAAAAATTTCTAAATGATAAAAAGTTCGGTATAGCAGAAGGGCTTTTTTTTAGAAATTTCTAATCTATCATTTATTTAATAAATAAATGAAATTTATGGCTTTTATTGGTGCAAATCCAATTATCTTAATGTAAGATAAAAAGCAAATTTTCAATACTATTGATTTAATTACAAATGTATTAAGCGAAAAAAATACAATTAAAAAGAATAATTATACATAATTGTATTATTGCAAAAACGGATTAATAAGGTTAGCTGCTCAGCAAACTATCAAAATAACATATCGTTACTAGATAAAAAAGTCTTGATTTTAATTTTTTTTTTATTTAGTAAAAAAACTAAAGCTAAAATTTGAAAATTATATAAATTACAAATAACATCTTTAAATTTGAAAAGCTCCGGTATATAGAAAGGACCTCACCGTCGAAGGAAAAGCCATAGAAACAATGGAATCCATTATTTTTCTTATTTTAAGGTCCTATTCTTTTGTTAATAAGAAGGTTCTATTACCTAAAAAAATTATGGTTAGGAAGGTTAAAATAGCAAAAGCCAGTAGATTTTTTACTTTCTACACTAGAAAAGTCAGTCTTTTTTATCAATAATTAAAAAAATAATTTTCTTTATATAAATATATATATAGTTTTATATAAAGAAAATTATTTTTTTATTTTTTAATCAAAATCAATCAGTAATTTATAAGAGTAGACATCAATGACTAGAGTTAAACGCGGGTATGTAGCTCGAAAACGACGAAAAAATATTTTTACACTTACATCAGGATTTAAAGGGGCTCATTCAAAATCATTTCGGACAGCAAATCAGCAAGGAATGCGAGCTTTAGCTTCTTCATATCGAGATAGAAGTAAACGAAAAAGAGATCTTCGTCGATTATGGATCGCTCGAATTAATGCCGCGGCCCGAAATAATGGAATTTCTTATAATAAATTAATTCAAAATTTATATCAAAATAAAGTACTTTTAAATCGAAAAGTGCTTGCACAAATAGCCTTCTTAGATAATAATTGTTTTTTTACAATATTAAAAAAAGTTAGTGAATCATAAAGAGATTAAACAAATCATTAAGTAAAAATACTTCCCTGGAGTAATTTAATTCCAGGGAAGTAAAAAACTAAAAAAAGTGTTAAAAAGACAAAAAGGTTTTAGCAAAAATAAATCAAAAAATAAAATTAATTTTCATTATTTGAAAAAGGTAATAAAGCTAAAACTCGAGCTCGTTTAATAGCAATAGTCATTAAACGTTGTTGTTTTGAAGTTAATCTATTCATTCGTCTAGATAAAATTTTTCCCTGTTCACTAATAAATCTACGAAGTAGATTTATATTTTTATAATCCAAAATCTCGCCTGATCTAATTGGTGGCAAACGTCTACGAGAAGATCGTTTAGATTTGTTTATAGTTTGTTTCATAAATACTATTTATTTTTTTATTTCTTTGTGAATAGTATGCTTATTGCAATAAGAACAAAATTTTTTTAATTCTAATCGAATAGGCGTATTACGACGATTTTTTTCAGTAGTATATCTAGAAATACCTAATTTTTTTTTTTCATTATTTTGAGCACAATTAGTACATTCTAAAGTAATTGTTACTCTTACATCTTTATTTTTAGCCATAATACTATTTATTTCGAATATTAAATCTTTAAAATTTATAAAATGTTTTTAAAAAAATTAGCAATTAAATTTAAATTTTTTAATGAATTATAATAATAATAAAAAATTAAAAAAAAATTATTATTATTTCTAAATATAAATTTTTTTTTATAAAAAAGATATTTTATTTAGGAAAAAGGAAGAATTAAAGCATCTGGAAAAAAACGATTAATTTCTATTAATAAACCAGCTAAAAATCCAGACCATAAAGTAGCTAATACGGGTGCGGTAGAAAGATATGTTTTTACATTTTGCATTGTAAGTCTCCTTATATGTAAATATTTATAAAATTTTAATAAACTAATAAAATTATTTGTATTTTCTATAAATTTAATTAAATTTATTTTATCTTAAATAATAGTTTTTTATGAAAAAAAAAATATATATATAATTTTATTATTTACATTTATATATATATATATCTATAAATGTATATAATAAATAGATCAAAAAGTGTAGGCAAAACATAATAAATAAGATACAATTAAATTAAATTAAAATTAATTATTAATTATGGGAGGGATGTAGCGCAGTTTGGTAGCGCGTTTGTTTTGGGTACAAAATGTCGCAGGTTCGAATCCTGTCATCCCTACCCCAAAATACTCGTAATAAAAACTTATTTTAAAATAAAATAGTAATTTGAAAATACTTTATTTTTTTTGTTATAAGTAAATAAAAATTGTAATATTATTTATTATTATCAAAAAATTTATTTAAAATAAGCGCTCTTAGTTCAGCCCGGTAGAACGCAGGTCTCCAAAACCTGATGTCGTAGGTTCAAATCCTATAGAGCGTGATCTGTTGAAAAAAACATATTAATTAAAAATACTTTAATTAAATATAAATTTATTTTATATTTAATTAAAGATCTAACTGATCACCACGTCGATATTGTAAGTAGGCAGTTACAAACAAGCCAGCTAAAGTTATTGGAATTAACCCTAGTACAATTCCAGATAGTAACGCTTCAACCATTTTTTGTTTAACTAAAATAATATTTAAGTTAGAAACTAACTAAATTTATTATTAATCTCAAAATTAACTTGAGAAATACAATGAAATTGATTAGACCTTAAAAGTTTATATCTCTTTTCTAATTTTTTAGATAAGTTGTATTTTATTTAAACCAATAAATAAAACTAAAGCTGAAATTAAAGCGGCAAACAAAAATACAAAATAACTGATTATAGTAAGCATGAGAAAAATCCTAATCACGATATAACAAATTTAGTATACACCTTTGTAAAACAATTACCTAAATTTTTTATTATTTAACTTTTTATTAATTATAAATACTTTATACATATAACATTAGCTTTATTTTGCACAATGCTTTTTTTATAGTAGCAGATTTAACTAATTCTATCACTATTTTATCTTGAATAATTTAATTCAATATCAATTTTATTAGTTATATTAAGAATATGCAGATTAAAGTAAAAACAATAATAAAATAACACTTTTTTTTTATTAAAATAAATAATATTTTTTATTTCAAATTCAAATTTAAATTAAATTTTTTATTTACAACCTAGTTAATTTAACATTATTTTGTATTGTTTTAGATTAAAAAAAAATTTCAAATTATGTGTAGTAATTTTTTTAGTTTTTGAAAAATATTAACACGTTTTATTTTAGCAATCTTTTTTTAATTAAATAACCTTTTTTTGCTCAATTTTTTATTACAAAATAGAATATTAAATACAAATTTTACTTAGTAAAAATAATTTGTTTATTTAGTATATTCAAGATAGTAATTTTTATTATTAATATCTAGTTCTTATTATTTATAACAGTTAATATTAGTTTTATTTAATTTGCAAAACTCTAACAATTTAAATTAGTATAGTATTGTAAAAAATTATTCTATTTTACATAATAAATAAATATTTTATAAAAATATTTATTAACTTAACTAAAAAAATTAAAAAACGATAAAAAAACTTGAAGTTTTTTTATCGTTTTTTAATTTTATTTGTCTTGCTGCGCTAAAACAACCCTAGATATACTGATTTAGTATGCTTCAAAAATACCTTCGGTATGAAATTGACAATCTAACAAGGCTTAAAAAATTGTTAATATATCTCATAAATTTTTTTAAATTTAATTTTTTATGAAATTTTTTTATAGCCTTTACAAATATATATGGAGCTGAGCATGTCTGGAAATACAGGAGAGCGCCCTTTTGCTGATATTATTACTAGTATTCGATATTGGGTAATTCACAGCATTACTATACCATCTTTGTTTATTGCAGGTCGGCCGTTTGTTAGTACAGGTTTAGCCTATGATGTTTTCGGAAGCCCTCGACCAAATGAATATTTTACAGAAAGCCGGCAAGAAGTGCCTTTAATTACTGGTCGTTTTAATTCACTAGAACAGGTTGATGAATTTACTAGAGCTTTTTAGGAGATACCAATGACTATAGATAGAACTTATCCAATTTTTACAGTTAGATGGTTGGCCGTTCACGGATTAGCTGTACCTACAGTTTTTTCTTTAGGATCCATATCAGCAATGCAATTTATTCAACGATAATTTTAAATTTATAAACTTTATTTACAATGTAAAGCTATGACACAACCAAACCCAAACAAACAAAGTGTAGAATTAAATCGTACTAGCCTCTATTGGGGTTTGTTATTGATTTTTGTATTAGCTGTTTTATTCTCTAATTATTTTTTTAATTAATTAGATCAGAAATTTCTTTGCCTTATTTGGAATAAATTTAAAATTTTAATATTGATAACTGTTCTTTTTTCGTTTAAGTTTTAACTAGATAATAAATTTGAAAAAGGAGTATAAGATAAATGGCAAATACCACCGGAAGAATTCCTTTATGGTTAATAGGTACTATAGTTGGTATTCTCGTAATTGGTTTAGTAGGCATCTTTTTCTATGGCTCATACTCTGGATTAGGATCATCTTTATAATAATCAAATTCTTGAACATATATAAAAAATTAGGCATAAAAAAAGAAATTAACAACAAAGAATAAAAAGATGTTTTAATTTAACCAAAATTTTTTAATATTTTATTATTATTTATGTAAATAAAAATAATAATAAAAATTAAAAAGACATTCTGAAATTTTATTGCATAAAATTTCAGAATGTCTTTTTAATTAAGCAAAATAATAACTTGTTTTTTAATTATCTAAAAAATTATTGAAATAAAAAAATATATTAAATCAAAAATATGATCTAATATCTGAATTACTTTATATTTTTAAAATAGAAATAAAAAAAAAGTTTGTTTTTCAAAACGAGCCATTTTAAAAAGTATAATAGAAAAATCTATTAAATTTTCACAATAAGCAATATGAGCCATTTTTATATATAATTTATCAGCTTTCCATTTTTTATAAGATAAAATTAATTTAAAAAAAAAATAAAAAAAAGATTTTTTTGGTAATTGTTTAATTTTAGTAAAAAAGTAAATAGTGTTTTTTTTTTTAAATCGAATCTTATTTTTAAATCTTTTTTGAAAATATTTTGAAAAAAATAATGAGATTTCTGATAATTCTTTAGTTTTATTATTATATATATATTGATTATATTTTTTTTTATAACTTTTTTTTTGTTTACATAAATAAAATTTTTTTTCGTTTAATAAATAAGCTTCATTAGTAATATCTTTTTCAATAGTAATATTTTTTTTAATATAAATTTTTTTTTCTAATTGAAAATAAATTTTATATTTTTGATTTTTTTTTTTTAAATCGTTAAAAAAAAAAATTATTAAAGTATATTTTATTATAATATTTATGAAAAAAAAATACCCATTTAGTTAATTGAGATATATTTATTAATACTTGCTGAGTTAAATTTTTTAAATATTTTAATTTCAATGTATACCCTCGATAATTGAAAATTTCTTTTAATAAAGGAAAAAGATAATAATACTCAAAATATTCAAATTTTAAAGAAATTATTATCATATTGTATAAACATAAAAAACCTAAATTGAATTTCATTATAATAGTTATCCATAATAGAAAAAATTTCTATTAATCAAACGCTTTAGTTTCATTTTTTTTATGTAAAAATTAAAAATTCATTTCTGCTAATTGAACTTTTTCAAATTGTTTTTTTTTAAGTACCAAAAATATTTGTGCTAATATAACTGATGCAAAAAAGACTAAAAGACCTTGAATACGTAATTGATCTTGAAGTACTATTTCTGTATCTCCTTGTCCAAAGCCACCTACATTAGGATTATTTGTTAAAGGCTGATCTGCTTTGATTAGTTCACCCTCTGAAACAATAAGTTCTGGTCCTGAAGGCACAATATCAACAACTTGACGACCATCTGAATTATCAATAGTTATTTCATAGCCTCCTTTTTCTTTTCGTAAAATTTTACTTACTTTACCTGTAGTTGACGCATTATAAACAGTATTATTACTTTCACTTCCATCAGGATAAATTTGTCCTCTTCCTCTATTTGCCCCTAAATATATAGGATATTTTAAAAAATTAGCTTCTTTGTTAACAGCAGGATCTGGTGAGAGAATAGGAAAGATAATTTCACTATATTTTTTACCAGGAACAGGACCAATTACAATAATGTTTTTTTTATCAGAACTATAAGGTTGAAAATAAAGATTACCTATTTTTTCTTTCATTTCAGGAGGAATCCGGTCCGAAGGTGCTAATTCAAATCCTTTAGGTGAAATAAGTACAGCTCCCACATTTAATGCTCCTTTTTTACCATTAGCAAGAATTTGTTTTATTTGTGTATCATAAGGAATTTTAATAACAGCCTCAAATACAGTATCTGGCAATATAGACTGAGGAACTTCAATATCCACAGGTTTTTTGGCCAAATGACAATTAGCACATACAATACGGCCGGTTGCTTCGCGAGGGTCTTCATATGCCTGTTGTGCGAAAATTGGATATGCTTCGGAACTACAGGGCCAAGCTATTATTTTCATTAGGATTATGATCGAAATCGATCGAATCACACATTTTTTTATCCAGTGACTAATATTTCTGTTTTGCATAATTCAATTATTCTCTTTAAAAAAATTCATGAGTAGGATACTTAGCTATACCAATGATCCTTATTTATAACTCTGCCCATTATAGTAATAATGAAGATGATAAATCAAAAGTATTATACTTTACATTAGTAACGTATAAATTAAAAGATCTAACTAATAACTAATAATATTTATTAAAAACTGATTTTTTTATTCATTCATTGTGTGATAAGTAGCTACGATAGAGGGAGATATACGATTTAAATGACGAAAAATCCAATATTTAAAAACAGTATCTAAAATGACTGGAAAAGTTGAAACAAAACAAGATATTATATGTTTATTATGAGCAAATCCCAAATGTTCTAAAAAAAAACCTATAATTATTTCCCAGCCATGAGGTGAGTGAAATCCAATACATAAATCTGTTAATAAAAGAATAAAAAAAGCTTTCATTGTATCACTTAAACTATAAAATAATTCTTGAATCCAAGAATTTAAAACAGTTAACCTTTGTTTACCTAAAATAAAAACAGCGCTTAAAGTTATAAAAAAAATAATATCTGTTAATAAATGTAAAAGAATATTTAAACTATTTTCATTATATGCTTTTACTAACTGAATTGTTCTTTGATGAATTTCTATATTAAGATCTTGTGATTGTATTTTCTTCAAAGAATTTACCATTATTTGATCTAACCAAACAAGCTCTTCTATTTGTTGTAACCGCTTTAATGCTATTTCCTCTTGAAATGAATTAAGAAAAATTTGAAATTGATGGGTATTCCACCAAATTTTAAGCCAAGGTTCTAAAAACCAGATTTTGAAAAAAATAGAAAATCCCCAGGGAAGAGAAAGTAAAAGTAGTATATATTGCAACGAAGCCAAGGCTTGATATCGAGCTATTTGAAAATTTTGAAGAACTAATGAAGTTGATTGTCCTGTTAACTCTGTTTGAAATCCGGACAAAGTACGAGTTATCGAACGGGGTACAAGACCTATAGATTCATAAGCCGTTGTAGTAACATTAATTTTTTTAAAATCGACAAAAGATAAAGGAGTTTCTAAATTTTTCTTTTTAAGAAAAGGAAGAAAAGGAAAAGAATAATAATGCTTCCATGTATCTAGATCATTTAAACTAGCTTCAATCCAAGCTAACTTTTTATTCATTTGTTTAATTTCTTTTAAATCCTTTTTTATTAAATTACTTGCAATAAAAGAAAATTTAACCTTAATTTTTTTTTTACAATTAATTGTATTTTTTTTTAGTCTATTTTTTATGTTTTCTAAGAATTTTTTAGGTGAGAAAAAAAAATATATATTTAAAAAATTTTTTAAAAAATGAAAAAAATAAAACTGTGGAAACATAAAAAATTGTTGAATAAATTTAGAAGAAATTAAAAAATAATTAATAAGTTCAGAAAAAAAAGAATTAAAAAAATTTGATATAATTAAAACCAAATTTTTTAGAACGTTTAAGAAAAATAAACTAATTTTATATTCTAAAAGACTCAAGTATATTACAAATACACTGTTATTTAAATTTGTATTTATATATAACATTATGGCTTGCCAAGACCGTCTCGAAGATAAAATTCTATTTTTATAAGAAATATAATCTTTTTTTATATGCTGTATTTTTTTGCTCGCTTTATAAGCTCTTTCTAAAGAACGGTATGGAGTTTTTAATAACCAATAAAAAATTTGCGCACAATATGATTTCATAAATACTATTTAAAATTCACTAAAACTGTAAAAAAACAATATTAAAGTTTTTTTTATTATCGAAATTAAAAATTGTTTTAAATTTTTTATTTCTTTTTTTATTTTATTTTATTGATTAAGTTTAAAGTCCTTCTATAGATACACGTAAAAATCGAGCTAACTCTGCAGCTTTTTCTTCTATTTCTCTTAAAGTGAAATTTTCTCCAATGAGTGTTACAGGAATATCTTGTTGACCTTTTATTCTCATATAAAGAATCCGCCGAGGATAAATACCCTCTTGAACTTCCATACGTATTCCTTGTATATCTTTCATGAAGAAATTGATACAAATACGACGATTTTCTCCAGGGAATCCCCAACGAAACAAAGAAACAATTTTTTTTTTTTTATCAAATTTGTTATAACCACCACCTACATTCCATAAGATAGTGCACCATAAATAACAACTAGGAAATAAACCAGCAATACCATAAAAACACATTACAACCCCTTGAGGTACAAAAAGAATTTGTTGAGATGATAAAAAAGATATTAAATCTTTACCAAAATAGCTAGAAATTCCTACCGAGAAAAAACCAAACGCACCTAATAAAAGAATAAAAGCCCAACAGAAATTACTGATTCTTCGAGATCCTATTATAGGCTCTACCCAAAGCCATTCAGATTCACGATTCATAATGACATCTCCTAAAACTTATTGAATATTTAAAATTTATTGAATATATATATATTATAATTAGCAAAAAAACTAAACTAAATTTTTTTTATAAATAAAATTTCTGTTTAGTAAATTTTAAAAACTAATATATTTTTTTATTTGATCTAAAATTAATATAACTAAAATTTAAAATTTAAATTAAAATTTTTCTTTTAACATAAACTTTTTCTAATCATAATTTGTAATTTTTATTTCTCGATATATATATATATATCTATATATATTTTTATACATATATATATAGATATATATTTATTAAGTTAAATTTTATTAAAAATATCGATTCTAAATTTAATAAATAAACAAACAAGACGAAATAATATAAAATTTTTATTACTTAAGTAATAAAAATTTTATATTATTTCGTCTTGTTCGATATATATGGATAAAGAAGCCATTGTAATTGCTGGAAAAACTAAACCTATTAAAGGCACAAAAATCGAAGGTAAATAAGAAGCTGTCATAAAGAAATTACCTTTAATAATATTATTTGCAAAAAAAAATAGTTATAAACAAATAAAAAAATTAATTATACATTTTTTATAAAAAAGATGTTCATATATTTTTCTATAAGTAAGTACTTAAAAATTTTTTAATATAAATTATTTAATTTAGAAATAAATAAAATATAAAAAATTTAATAAAAATTTGAATAAAATTATATTAATATATAAAAATTTAGCACCTATATAAAAATTATAACATTTAAAAAGAATAAAAAAAATTTAATTAAAATTTTTTAGTAGAAAAAAGAAATACATAAAAAAAATATTTAGTTAAAAAAAATAACTCTTACGTTTCTTATAACAAGCTAAACTATAAAGCTCAAATATTTTACCTAAAACTCCTTTTAAGAGATTACGTGGAACAATTAAATCGAGTAAACCGTTATCGAATAAAGATTCCGCAACTTGAAAACCATATGGTATTTTTTGACGTAATGTTTGTTCAATTACTCTTTTACCTGCAAATGCAATATATGCTTTAGGTTCAGCAATAATTACATCTCCCAACATACCAAAACTAGCAGTAACTCCACCGGTTGTGGGATATGTAAGAATAGCGATATAAAGTAATTTTTTTTTATATTGATGAATTTGTAAAGCAGATGAAATTTTAGCCATTTGCATTAAGCTTAGTGTTCCTTCTTGCATACGTGCTCCTCCAGAAGAGCATACAATAATTAATGGCATAGATTTTTCAGTAGCATATTCAATAAGACGAGTTATTTTTTCACCTACTACAGAACCCATACTCCCTCCCATAAATTGAAACTCCATAACTCCAAGAGCAACTATATTTTTATTTAATTTTCCTATACCTGTTTGAATAGCATCAGTTAAGCCAGTTCTTTTTTGATAAAAAACAACACGACTTTTATAAGAATCTTCATCAGAAAATTTAAGAACATCTTGAGCAACCATATCTTCATCCATAGGATGCCAAGTTCCGCGATCAATTAAAAGTTCAATTCTTTCTGTACTGCTTATTTGTAAATGATATCCACACTCTTCACAAATAGATTTATTTTGTTTCAAAACTCGAACATAAAGAATATTTTCACAATTATCACATCGAGTCCATAATCCATTAGTAGTATTAACTTTAAGTTTTTTTCTTTCACTAAGAATATAACCTTTAGTTGCTTTTTCGATCGAAGCTCCAATTAGTCCACCAAATCGGCGTTTATCTTCAAACCAATTCATTAAAGACATACTAGTAGTTTTTATTTAGTCTTATATATTAATAATTAATCTGTATTTTCCATAATTAATATTTTTGATTATTAAAAACTATTAAATTTTTTCTAATTAAAGTTTTAAATTATTTGAAATGGCTTAGAAGGGATTTGAACCCTTGACTTTATGGTTCGGAACCATACGCTCTAGTCCGCTGAGCTACAAAACCTTCGAAAAAAATAAATTTAATTAAAAAAAAATTTGTTTTATTTATTAGCTAAAAACAAAACAAATTAACGAAAAAATTGAAAATGTATAATAAATAATAAGTAGAAAAAAATCTATATAGATTTTTTTCTACTTATTATTTATTTTTTTTTATTTACTAATTTTAACTATTTATTTAAAAAAAAGTGAAATAAAAATAAGAAAAAAATCAATAAAATTAAACAGTATCAATTGTTTCAAATTCAAATTTAATTTCTTTCCAAACTTCACAAGCCGCAGCTAATTCAGGACTCCACTTAGCAGCTTCACGAATAATTTCATTACCTTCGCGAGCAAGATCACGTCCTTCATTACGAGCTTGCACACAAGCTTCTAAAGCAACTCTATTAGCAACTGCACCAGGTGCATTACCCCAAGGGTGACCTAAAGTTCCTCCACCAAATTGTAATACAGAGTCATCTCCAAAGATTTCAGTTAATGCTGGCATATGCCAAACATGAATACCGCCAGAAGCTACAGGTAAAATACCTGGTAAAGAAACCCAATCTTGGGTAAAGTAAATACCGCGACTTCTATCTTTTTCAATATAGTCATCACGAAGTAAATCCACAAATCCTAAAGTTACTTGGCGTTCTCCTTCAAGTTTACCTACTACAGTACCAGCGTGAATATGATCTCCACCTGATAGACGTAATGCTTTAGCTAATACACGGAAATGCATACCATGGTTTTTTTGTCGGTCAATAACTGCATGCATTGCACGGTGAATATGAAGAAGTAAACCGTTATCACGACAATAATGAGCCAAAGTAGTATTTGCAGTAAAACCACCTGTTAAATAGTCATGCATAACAATAGGAACTCCCAATTCTCTAGCAAATTGAGCTCTTTTTAGCATCTCTTCACAAGTACCTGCGGTAGCATTTAGATAATGTCCTTTAATTTCACCTGTTTCAGCTTGAGATTTGTAAAGAGCTTCCGCTACGAATAAGAAACGGTCTCTCCAACGCATAAACGGTTGAGAATTCACGTTTTCATCATCTTTTGTGAAATCAAGTCCACCACGAAGACATTCATACACAGCTCTACCGTAATTTTTAGCAGATAAACCCAATTTTGGTTTAATAGTGCATCCTAATAATGGACGACCATATTTGTTTAATTTATCTCTTTCAACTTGAATACCATGAGGTGGGCCCTGGAAAGTTTTGGAATAAGCTGGAGGAATACGCAAATCTTCTAGACGCAAAGCTCGTAAAGCTTTAAATCCAAAGACATTACCAACAATAGAAGTAAATAAATTGGTAACAGAACCTTCTTCAAATAAATCTAATGGGTAAGCAACATAAGCGATATATTGATTCTCTTCTCCAGGAACTGCTTCAATATCATAGCATCGACCTTTATAACGATCAAGACTAGTAAGTCCATCAGTCCAAACAGTGGTCCATGTACCAGTGGAAGATTCCGCAGCTACTGCAGCTCCTGCTTCTTCAGGTGGGACTCCTGGTTGAGGAGTCATTCGAAATGCTGCTAAAATATCAGTTTCTGTAGTCTGATAATTTGGAGTGTAATAAGTTGATCTGTAATCTTTAACACCAGCTTTAAATCCAACACCTGCTTTAGTCTCCGTTTGTGGTGACATAGATCCCTCCCTACAACTCAATTGATAATTCTTGCAAGAATTAGGTCTACTCGATAAAGAAATCTTTTCTTTTAATCTTCGAAAAAGATTTCTTTAGTATATTTAATTTTGTCTATTTTTAGACAAAGTGATTTTCTTATAACAAAACAGTATCATTGTATATTATTTTTTACATTTGATGCAACTCAGATTATTTTTTAATAGATTTTTCTAAACATTGACCTATGAATCTTTCAAATGTTAAACTAATTAATAAAAATAAAATTTAATTAAAAAGTATTAAAAAATAAAAAAAAAAGAAATTATTGTTTAATTTTTTTTAAGTAAAAAAAAATTCCTTTTTTGTATTTAAATAGATTAATTATTTACTAATAACTTTATACTACAAAAAAGATTTGCTTGTTACAACTTTTAATTTTTTTTATTTTATTTACTTATATCTATATAAATAATAAGTTCAAGATAATTATTTTACTCAATAATTAAATGATCGAATTGATACTAAATATTTTTCAATACAATCAGTAACTAATTTTACTACTTCTAAATTTTATGAAAACAAATTATCGTACTTTTGGGACTTCCACACTTATTACTAAAAATATAGGACGTATTACTCAAATTATTGGACCCGTATTAGATGTTACTTCCTCTCCAGGTAAAATGCCTAATATTTATAATTCTTTAATAGTTAAAGGTCAAAATACTGCGGGTCAAGAAATTAATGTTACGTGTGAAGTTCAACAATTATTAGGAAATAATAAGGTTCGAGCGGTCGCGATGAGTGCTACAGATGGTTTAATGAGAGGAATGCAAGTTATTGATACAGGAGCTCCATTAAGTGTTCCAGTTGGTGAAGCTACTCTTGGGCGTATTTCCAATGTTTTAGGAGAACCCGTAGATGATCTCGGTCCCGTAGATGCTAGTAGAACTTTCCCTATCCATAGATCTGCTCCTGCTTTTACACAATTAGATACTAAATTATCCATTTTTGAAACAGGAATTAAAGTAGTAGATCTTTCAGCTCCTTATCGGCGTGGTGGTAAAATCGGATTGTTCGGAGGAGCTGGGGTAGGAAAAACCGTACTTATTATGGAACTAATTAATAACATTGCTAAAGCACATGGTGGTGTATCTGTCTTTGGTGGAGTAGGAGAACGTACTCGTGAAGGAAATGATCTTTATATGGAAATGAAAGAGTCAAAAGTAATTGATGAAGAAAATATTTCGGAATCAAAAGTAGCTTTAGTTTATGGCCAAATGAATGAGCCACCTGGAGCTCGTATGAGAGTGGGATTAACCGCTTTAACAATGGCCGAATATTTTCGCGATGTTAATAAACAAGATGTACTTTTATTTATTGATAATATTTTTCGCTTTGTTCAAGCCGGTTCAGAAGTTTCTGCTTTATCAGGTAGAATGCCATCCGCTGTAGGTTATCAGCCAACTTTAAGTACCGAAATGGGTACTTTACAAGAAAGAATCACTTCGACAAAAGAAGGATCTATTACTTCAATTCAAGCAGTTTATGTACCTGCAGATGACTTAACTGATCCGGCTCCTGCTACAACTTTTGCACACTTAGATGCAACTACTGTATTGTCAAGAGGATTAGCAGCCAAAGGCATTTATCCAGCAGTAGATCCTTTAGATTCAACTTCAACTATGCTTCAACCTTGGATTGTAGGCGAAGAACATTATGAAACAGCTCAAGGAGTTAAGCAAACATTACAACGTTATAAAGAACTACAAGATATTATAGCGATTCTTGGACTTGATGAATTATCAGAAGAAGATAGATTAACTGTAGCAAGAGCACGAAAAATTGAACGGTTTTTATCGCAACCGTTTTTTGTAGCAGAAGTATTTACAGGTTCTCCAGGTAAATATGTCAGTCTTGGCGAAACCATTAAGGGTTTTCAAATGATTCTTTCTGGAGAATTAGATAGTTTTCCTGAGCAAGCTTTTTATTTAGTAGGTAATATTAATGAAGCTACTGCAAAAGCTGCAACCTTACAAGTGGAGAGTTAATAAAAAATGACCCTAAATCTTCGTGTAATGGCTCCAAACCGAATTGTTTGGAATTCTGAAGTACAAGAAATTATTTTATCTACGAATAGTGGTCGAATTGGTATATTACCCAATCATGCACCACTTTTGACAGCTTTAGATATAGGTGTTATGAAAATACGACTTAATGAAAAATGGTCTACTATGGCATTAATGGGTGGTTTTGCTATGATAGATAATAATCAAATGACAATATTAGTGAATGAAGCAGAAAAAGCTAATGAAATAAATTTGCAAGAGGTTCAAGAAGCTTTTCAAATGGCTCAAACTAAATTGTCTCAAGCGGAAGGTCGAAAACAGGTTATTGAAGCTAATTTAACTTTGAAAAGAGCGAAAGCGCGCTTAGAAGCTATTGAAGCTACTTTGTGAAAAAAATTTACTAATTTTCTAAATTAAGTGAATTCAATGGCATATAATTTATATGCCATTGGGTTCATTTATTACTTATTTACCTACTATTGGATTTGAACCAATGACTCTCGCCGTATGAAAGCGATACTCTAAACCACTGAGTTAAGTAGGCTATTAATATTCTAGCTATCCTTTGACATATAAGCAATATTTCTAATAAGATATCTTTTTAAAAGTAAAAAATAATAAAAATTTTTTTTATGCTATTGTCTTGACAAAAAAAAAAAATTATGTTAGCATTTTGTTACTTAAAAATAATAACAAGGGCTATAGCTCAGCGGTAGAGCACCTCGTTTACACGTGCGCCAATGCTTTTAAAAAATTTATTGGATTATCCGATTCACAAGAATTTTTGTTTTGTGAAATATTTTGTCTTACTTTTATGATAAATATAAAAAACAATAGCATGACAAAAAACTAATTTATAAATTTATTATAAATTGAATTTTATCTTTTAGTTGATATGGTAAAATTAAAAATTATTCAATGCTAAGCATGATGAGGATAATACGAGGACCTCGAGATATTCTATTTTTCTACTTAATAAGCTTTAGGGTGTATAAAGTTTAAAGATTTGCAAGTAATAGAAATTTATTTTAGTAAATCCGTGCTAAATTAAGCAAACCTACGTCAACATTAAATTTTTTTTTAACTTTGGGATCGCTTTAAAAAATTTTTTAAGCACGCGGAGCTATCTTATTATTTTAGTAAAAAAAGGATAGCAAAATAACTAAATTTTTATTATTAGTTAATAAAAGAGCCCAATGCAAAAAAAATGCATGTTGGGTTCATAAAATAGTTATAATTAAATTAGAAAAAAACTTAACTATTTTACCGAGATTGTCTACGGTTCGAATCCGTATAGCCCTAAATTATTAAATTATTTTAATTATTAGATAATTTATTTTATTATTATTAGTTTTATCAATGCAATATATTAAATATTAAAATTTTTTATTTTTATTTTGTTCTTTTTATTTTAAGTTTATTTTAAGGAGTATATTAATGTTTTTATTATCTAAATACAATTCTTTTTTTATTTTTTTATTAATAGCTAGTTTTATTCCTATATTAACTTTTTCAATTTCTAAAATTTTAGGACCGATTAGTAGTAAAAGACCAGAAAAACTTACTAGTTATGAATCCGGTATCGAACCAATGGGTGATGCTTGGATCCAGTTCCAAATTCGCTATTATATGTTTGCTCTAGTTTTTGTTATTTTTGATATAGAAACGGTTTTTCTTTATCCTTGGGCTATGAGTTTTAATGATCTAGGTTTATCGGCTTTTATTGAAGCTTTAGTTTTTGTATTTATTTCAGTTATAGGTTTAGTTTATGCATGGCGGAAAGGAGCATTAGAATGGTCTTAAATCCCAACTCTCATGATTATGAAAATCAAATTAATAATTCTATGAAGCCACTTATAAATTCACTTTCTAATCAAAAAAACTCAAATTCAATTATTTTAACTACGTTTAATGACTTTTCAAATTGGGCTAGACTTTCTAGCTTATGGCCACTTCTTTATGGTACTAGTTGTTGTTTCATCGAATTCGCTTCATTAATTGGTTCACGATTTGATTTTGATCGTTATGGTTTAGTTCCAAGATCTAGTCCAAGACAAGCAGATCTTATAATAACGGCTGGTACCATAACAATGAAAATGGCACCGTCTTTAGTAAGATTATATGAGCAAATGCCCGAGCCTAAATATGTAATTGCTATGGGAGCATGTACTATTACAGGAGGCATGTTTAGTACGGATTCTTACAGCACAGTCCGTGGAGTAGACAAATCAATTCCTGTAGATATTTATTTACCTGGTTGTCCGCCAAAACCAGAAGCTATTATAGATGCAATAATAAAACTTCGTAAAAAGGTAGCTCAAGAAACATATAGAAATAAATCTATATTTCAACAACAACAAAAATATTTAACATTAAATCATAAATTTAATTTGATATCGACTACTAACACTGCACAAAATAATAAACAAGTATACCCTCAATTTTCTAAACCTCAGTTTAATTCAACTTTAGAGGTTTTTTCTTTAACTGAAAAAAAAAAAATTTAGCTTTTTTATTAGAAAATGAGGATAATAAAAAAATATTCAAAATAACTAAAAATTTTTTAAAAACTTAAATATGTTAGATACTTATAAAAATAACACTACCCAAATACAAGGCCGATTATCTGCTTGGCTCGCAAAGCATAAGTTGGCTCATCGACCTTTAGGTTTTGATTATCAAGGTGTAGAAATTTCACAAATTAGATCTGAAAATTGGCTTTCTATAGCAGTTGCTCTATATGTTTATGGTTTTAATTATCTTCGTTCCCAATGCGCATATGATGTAGCACCCGGGGGGCTACTAGCTAGCGTATATCATTTTACAAAAATACAAGATAATGCAGATCAACCTGAAGAAATATGTATAAAGATTTTTGTATCAAGAAAAAACCCTAAAATACCATCTGTTTTTTGGATTTGGAAAAGTGCTGATTTTCAAGAACGAGAATCTTATGATATGTTAGGAATTTCCTATGAAAATCATCCACGTCTTAAGCGTATATTAATGCCTAATACTTGGATTGGTTGGCCTTTACGTAAAGATTACATTGTACCTGATTTTTATGAATTACAAGATGCTTATTAATATAACTAGAAAAGTTGAAACAGAAAATAATATAAATGAGTATTAAAACTATTTTTTTTTTAATAAAAAAAAATTATTTATGAAAAAATAACTACTATCTTTTACTCTGTTTAAAAAAATTTATTGTTTAAGTTAAGACACACAAATTACAAAATTAAATTTTGTAATTTGTGTGTCTTAACTTAAACAATAAAACAAAATAAAATATATAAAGAATAAAAAAAGGATAGAAAGTCAATTTATAATGCCAGAAACCAGATTTGAACTGGTGACACAAGGATTTTCAGTCCTCTGCTCTACCAACTGAGCTATTCCGGCTTTTTTTTTTTATCCTAACATAAACTGGAAGCGTATGTCAATAAAAAATTTAATAATTTTGGGGGTAGAGGGACTTGAACCCTCACGGTCAATAAAGCCAACGGATTTTCTTTTTACTACAATTTAAATTGTTGCTAAAATTGACATGTAAAATTGGACTCTATCTCTATCCTCGCTTGTTATTCAATAAAATTTTAATTAAATTTTTTTATTTCCATTAACTTATAGAATTTAATTCAATAAATCTTAAAATTTTTTTCGTTAGGATAGCTTCCATCGAGTCTCTGCACCTATCTCATTTTTAAAACAAAATTTGGCTCAGGATCGCTTATACTTTTTTCAACTTAAGTTTCCCTGAATCTGAAAGCTAGCATTTAGTAAGTTTTTCTACTAAAGCTCAAATTATTTAAGTCCGTAGCGTCTACCAATTTCGCCATACCCCCTATTTCTTTCTAAAATTAAAATTTTGGTAAAAAAAAAATTTTTGTATTAATATAATGTTGTTATGACAAATAATTATAATATTTTTTAAATTTTAAGGCAATAGTTTATGTATATATATATATATATTTTTTTTTTTTAATTAGTAAAAATAAGTTTTTTTCTATAACTATTAATTATTGCATTATTGAATTTTTATTGATATAATAATACGACTATTAGAAATATTTACTAATTTTTTTTAATTATAAAAATAATTGTTACTAAAAAAAATAATTATATTTATTACTCATATTAATATAGCCTGCTTAGCTCAGAGGTCAGAGCACCGCACTTGTAATGCGATGGTCATCGGTTCGACTCCGATAGCGGGCTTTTTTTTCTTACTAAATCCATTAAAAATAAATAAAAATAAATCTTCAAATTATTAAAACTAAATATTAAAATAATAATAAGAAATCTAAACAGTTTTAAAAGTTTTTTATAAAAAAAAATAGTACTGTTTTTTTTTTGCGTCTCTTATGTTATGATGTTTTTGACCAAAGAAAAGGATATAATTTTTTTACTCAAAAAAGTTAGGTAAAGTTAAAAAAATTTATAAATAAAAAAATAAATTATTAGACTATTTTTTTATTATTAATATTATTATTATCATTATTTTATTCTTCTTCTCATTCAAAATAAGGAGTTTTTATGTCCCGTTATCGAGGACCTCGTGTAAGAATAATACGTCGTTTAGGAATTTTACAAGGACTGACTAATAAAACACCACAGTTAAAATCTAGTTCCATTAATCAATCAACATCTAATAAAAAAATTTCTCAGTATCGTATTCGTTTAGAAGAAAAGCAAAAATTACGTTTTCATTATGGGATAACAGAACGACAATTACTAAATTATGTACGTATTGCTAGAAAAGCAAAAGGATCGACAGGTCAAGTTTTATTACAATTACTGGAAATGCGTTCAGATAATATTATTTTTCGATTAGGTATGGCTCCTACAATTCCTGGAGCAAGGCAATTAGTAAACCATAGACATATTCTAGTGAATGATCATAGAGTAGATATCCCAAGTTATCGTTGTAAACCTCAGGATTTTATTACTATAAAAGATCAGCAAAAATATCAAGTTATGATTATTAAAAATGTAAATTTTTCTCAGAAATATAAAATACCAAATCATTTAACTTTTAATTCTTTAGAGAAAAAGGGATTGGTTAAGCAAATACTAGATCAGGAATCAATTGGTTTAAAAATAAATGAATTGTTAGTTGTAGAATATTATTCTCGTCAGGCTTAACTAAAAAATAAGAATATTTAAAATTGTATACATAATACAAAAAAAGTTATAAATAGGGAAAGAGAGGGATTCGAACCCTCGGTAGATAGAAATCTACATAGCATTTCCAATGCTACGCCTTCGACCACTCGGCCATCTTTCCTTTAATATTTTTTTGTGATTTTAAGTCATAAGTTTGTGAAATAGCAAATTTTTTAGTTATTATTTAATTAATAAATTCAATTTATTTTAAATATTTTAAATAGAAACATCTGTTTTCTATTTAAATAAATTAATTATAAAAAAAAATATTTTTAATGGATTTATTCTCAGAGAAAGGGAATAGTAAAAATTTATCAAAGCTATATCTAATTATGCCTCGATCTCAAAAAAATGATAATTTTATTGATAAAACTTTTACCATTGTTGCAGATATTTTATTACGGATAATTCCGACCACACAAAGGGAAAAAGAAGCTTTTACTTATTACAGAGATGGTGCGATTTGATTTTAAACCCTAAAAAAAATTTAATAGGGAATAAAACATGATAATATTTAATTACATGAAGCTTACACTTAGTGAAGGTCAATTTAAAAAAACAATTCCTTCTGTCGTGTATCCTCGATTAATGTAGCCTTAAATGCTTTAATTTATTAGGAATTAAAGTATTAAGCAAAAGGTTAAAGCTATAATTCGTTTTTTCATTTTATAAGCATACATAGTTGGAAAAGCATTACGTGTAGAAATCGACAACACAAAAACTTCGTAAAATTTTCAATAAAATTTGTTTTATAGTTAGTAGTAAAAATAATTTTGCAATAAATTTATGGTTAGAAAAACAAAAATCCATCTCATTTGTAAATTGGGTACTCATATAACCATCGGAGATTGTCGAAAAAGCTAATCCTTTAAAAAAACAAAGTGTTAAGAACAAAAAAAATTTGAAAAATTTTAATTTTAGAAATTAACTAAAATTAGGATAAACATAACCTTTTTTTAAGAAGGATGGTCAGCTATTTTTTTAAAGAAAACTAGCCCTTGGTAGTTTATTATATGAGGTAAAAATTTTTAGAAATTTTTTTTTAATTTTATAGATTAATCCTTTTTTTATATATTAAACAGGAGAAGCCGTATGAAATGAAAATTTCATGTCCGGTTTTGAAACAAAGTTTATTTCTTTTTTAAAAATATATATGATATAAACGATTGTAACGAATGTCAGCTCAATCTGAAGGAGAATATGCGGAAGCGTTACAAAATTATTATGAAGCTATGCGCTTAGAAATGGATCCTTATGACCGAAGTTATATACTATATAATATAGGTCTTATTCATACGAGTAATGGAGAACACGCAAAAGCCTTAGAATATTATTTTCAGGCATTAGAACGAAATCCATCTTTACCACAAGCTTTTAATAATATGGCTGTGATCTGTCATTACGTGCGGCTATCGATATAATATAGTTTTTTAGTATAAAACTACCACAAATTATAAAAAAGTGGAGACTTATTACATATAAATCATAAAAAAAGATTTTTATTAGCTGTAATTAAGTAAAACTTCATTATAAGTCCAAAAATGAAGCAAAATTTGGATTAAAAGTCTAAAATCTCTATGGATAATGTAACTCAAATTTTAGCAAAAGTACCGTAAAGATCTATTATTGAAATTATGGTCTGATACAAAAAAATCTGTTTACTTATAAAAATTCACTTATGTAATAAAGGTGATTTAATTAATTATTCAACAGCGGTATAGTTTTAAATCCTAAAGAGCTTAAGTATTTTTGATAAATCAATCCTTAAATACTAAAAAAATTTAACTAAAATGAGATAGTTACTGCAAAAAAACTCTTTTTTTTTTAGTAGGAGAAAAGATAAAAATAAAAAAAAAAAATTTCTAATTTTTCTTTAAATTTTATTTAAAACTTATTTCATTAACTACTTTTTTTACTACAAACTTACTAGATAAAAAAAAATATTAATAAAAAAAATTTATATAACCTTATAACCTTTTTTTAATTCTATACGAATATAGTAAAATTTAATTAACTGAGCCGTATGAGGTAGGAAACTCTCATGTACGGTTTTAAGGGAAGATGCTTTTATCTATTCTAACCGAGGAGAACAAGCTATTCAGCAAGGAGATTCTGAAACATGCGAAGCTTGGTCTAACCAAGCAGCGGATTATTGGAAACAAGCAATCTCACTTGCTCCAAGCAATTATATTGAAGCACAGAATTGGTTAAAAATAACAGGTCGTTTTAAATAAAAAAAATAAAATAATAAAATATCAATTTAGATTAATTTAATTTAAAATATAATTAAATTTAATATGGTCCATTAAGCACCTTAAAGATGTGTCATAATAGATCTGAATACCTGCCCTAGGTAACTTCTGTATTATAGTTGCTCCAGTTTTAAACTGAAAAAAAAAAGATAAAAAGTTGGATAATAAAGCAATAAATATCTTTTAGAAGTTTACTATTCATTATTGGTGGGTTTTTCCTATGCCTCGTCTGAAGAGAGGAGAACCTCGATGACTATTCGTTCACCGGAACCAGAAGTCAAGATTATGGTAGAAAAAGATCCCGTAGAAACTTCTTTTGAAAAATGGGCTAAACCAGGGCATTTTTCAAGAACTTTAGCTAAGGGCCCTAATACTACAACTTGGATTTGGAACTTACATGCTGATGCTCATGATTTTGACAGTCATACAAATGATTTGGAAGAAATTTCTCGTAAAGTATTTAGTGCTCACTTTGGCCAATTAGCTGTTATTTTTATTTGGCTAAGTGGTATGTACTTTCATGGGGCTCGTTTTTCAAATTATGAAGCATGGCTGAGTGATCCCACTCATATCAAACCTAGTGCTCAAATCGTTTGGCCAATAGTAGGTCAAGAAATTTTGAATGGAGATGTAGGTGGGGGTTTTCAAGGAATACAAATAACCTCTGGCTTTTTTCAACTTTGGCGAGCATCTGGAATAAGTAACGAATTGCAGCTTTATTGTACTGCAATAGGTGGATTAGTTTTTGCAGCTTTAATGCCCTTCGCTGGATGGTTTCATTATCATAAAGCTGCTCCTAAATTAGCTTGGTTTCAAAATGTAGAATCCATGTTGAATCATCATTTAGCTGGTTTATTAGGCCTAGGATCTTTAGGTTGGGCAGGACACCAAGTACACGTTTCCTTACCTATTAATCGACTTTTAGATGCCGGGGTAGATCCTAAAGAAATCCCACTTCCTCATGAATTTATTTTAAATCGTGATCTTTTAGCTCAACTTTATCCGAGTTTTTCTAAAGGGTTAACTCCGTTTTTTACTCTAAATTGGTCAGAATATTCAGATTTCCTAACTTTTCGCGGAGGACTAAATCCAGTTACTGGAGGTTTGTGGTTAACCGATACAGTACATCATCATTTAGCTATTGCAGTTTTGTTTTTGGTAGCTGGTCATATGTATAGAACTAATTTTGGTATTGGTCATAGTATGAAAGAAATTTTAGAAGCTCATAAAGGTCCATTAACAGGCGAAGGTCATAAAGGATTATATGAAATTTTAACCACTTCATGGCACGCGCAATTAGCTATTAACTTGGCTATGCTAGGTTCTTTAACTATCATAGTAGCTCATCATATGTATTCTATGCCTCCTTATCCATACTTAGCTACTGATTATGCTACTCAACTTTCTTTATTCACACATCATATGTGGATTGGCGGCTTTCTCATTGTCGGAGCTGCTGCACATGCAGCCATTTTTATGGTAAGAGATTATGATCCAACAACTCAATACAACAATTTATTAGATCGTGTTTTGCGACATCGTGATGCAATAATATCACATCTTAACTGGGTTTGTATCTTTTTAGGTTTTCATAGTTTTGGACTATATATCCATAATGATACAATGAGTGCTTTAGGCCGTCCTCAAGATATGTTTTCAGATACTGCTATACAATTACAACCTGTTTTTGCTCAATGGATACAAAATACTCATGCTTTAGCACCTAGCTTAACAGCTCCTAATGCAACAGCTAGTACTAGTTTAAGTTGGGGGGGTGGTGATCTAGTCGCAGTAGGTGGAAAAGTTGCTTTATTACCAATTCCATTAGGAACTGCGGACTTTTTGGTACATCATATTCATGCTTTTACTATTCATGTAACTGTTTTAATATTATTAAAAGGTGTTTTATTTGCACGTAGTTCTCGTTCAATCCCTGATAAAGCTAATCTTGGATTTCGATTTCCATGTGATGGACCTGGAAGAGGGGGGACATGTCAAGTATCCGCCTGGGATCATGTTTTCTTAGGCTTATTTTGGATGTACAATGCCATTTCAGTTGTTATTTTTCACTTTAGCTGGAAAATGCAATCTGATGTTTGGGGTAGTATTAGTGATCAAGGAATTGTGACCCATATTACAGGAGGAAATTTTGCACAAAGTTCAATTACAATTAATGGATGGCTTCGTGATTTCTTATGGGCACAAGCATCTCAAGTAATTCAGTCTTACGGTTCTTCATTATCTGCATATGGTCTTTTATTCTTGGGTGCTCATTTTGTTTGGGCTTTTAGTTTAATGTTTTTATTTAGTGGTCGCGGATATTGGCAAGAACTTATTGAGTCTATCGTTCGGGCTCACAACAAATTAAAAGTTGCCCCTGCTATTCAGCCTAGAGCCTTAAGTATTGTACAAGGCCGTGCTGTAGGAGTAGCTCATTACCTTCTGGGTGGGATTGCCACAACATGGGCATTCTTCCTAGCGAGAATTATTGCAGTAGGATAATGGCTAGGAGGATTTGAAAAGCATTATGGCATCAAGATTTCCAAAATTCAGCCAGGGCCTATCTCAAGACCCAACTACTCGTCGTATTTGGTTTGGTATCGCTACCGCGCACGACTTTGAAAGTCATGATGATATGACTGAAGAACGTCTTTATCAAAAAATTTTCGCTTCTCACTTTGGTCAGCTAGCAATTATTTTTTTATGGACCTCTGGTAATTTATTTCATGTAGCTTGGCAAGGTAATTTTGAGGCATGGGTACATGATCCTTTACATGTACGACCAATTGCTCATGCAATTTGGGACCCACATTTTGGTCAACCAGCTGTAGAAGCATTTACTCGAGGCGGAGCATCAGGTCCAGTTAATATAGCTTATTCTGGGGTATATCAATGGTGGTATACAATTGGTTTACGTACGAATCAAGATCTCTATACTGGAGCTCTTTTTTTATTATTTATTTCGGCTCTTTTTCTAATAGCGGGTTGGCTACATTTGCAACCAAAATGGAAACCGAGTGTTTCATGGTTCAAAAATGCCGAATCTCGTCTTAATCACCATTTATCTGGACTTTTTGGAGTAAGTTCTTTAGCATGGACTGGACATTTAGTTCATGTGGCTATTCCTGAATCTAGAGGTGAACATGTGAGATGGAATAATTTGTTGACAGCCCTACCACACCCCCAAGGTTTAGGACCTTTTTTTGCAGGACAATGGAATGTTTATGCTCAAAATCCTGACTCCAATAGTCATTTATTTGGTACTGCTGAGGGATCAGGCACAGCTATTCTAACATTTCTTGGAGGATTTCATCCACAAACACAAAGTTTATGGTTGACTGATATGGCTCATCACCATTTAGCTATTGCAGTTATTTTTATTATAGCTGGTCATATGTATAGAACTAATTTCGGTATTGGTCATAGTATGAAAGAAATTTTAGAAGCACATACTCCGCCGGGTGGTCGTTTAGGTCGTGGACATAAAGGTCTTTATGATACAATTAATAATTCTCTTCATTTTCAACTAGGTCTTGCTTTAGCTTCTTTAGGAGTTATTACTTCTTTAGTAGCTCAACATATGTATTCTTTACCTCCATATGCATTTTTAGCACAAGACTTTACTACACAAGCCGCATTATATACTCATCATCAATATATTGCTGGATTTATAATGACAGGGGCTTTTGCTCATGGAGCTATTTCCTTCATAAGAGATTACAATCCAGAACAAAATAAAGATAATGTATTAGCAAGAATGCTAGAGCATAAAGAAGCAATTATATCACATTTAAGTTGGGCTAGTTTATTTTTGGGTTTTCATACTTTGGGACTTTATGTTCATAATGATGTTATGCTTGCTTTTGGTACTCCGGAAAAACAGATTCTAATTGAACCTGTATTTGCTCAATGGATACAATCTACTCACGGGAAAGCTTTGTATGGTTTTGATGTACTTTTATCGTCAGCAGATAGTCCAGCTTTTAATGCTGGTCAAACTCTATGGCTACCAGGTTGGTTAGATGCTATTAATAATAATAGTAATTCGTTATTTCTAACTATTGGTCCTGGAGATTTCTTAGTTCATCATGCTATCGCTTTAGGTTTACATACAACTACATTAATTTTAGTAAAAGGTGCTTTAGATGCACGCGGCTCTAAATTAATGCCAGACAAAAAAGAATTTGGTTATAGCTTTCCCTGTGATGGTCCAGGGCGAGGTGGTACTTGTGATATCTCAGCATGGGATGCTTTTTATCTAGCTGTTTTTTGGATGTTAAATACTATTGGATGGGTCACTTTTTATTGGCATTGGAAACATATAACTTTATGGCAAGGAAATGTTGCTCAATTTAATGAGTCTTCTACATACTTAATGGGATGGTTAAGAGATTATTTATGGTTAAACTCTTCACAACTTATTAATGGATATAATCCATTTGGTATGAACAGTTTATCTGTATGGGCATGGATGTTCTTATTTGGACATCTCGTTTGGGCTACTGGATTTATGTTTCTAATTTCTTGGCGTGGATACTGGCAAGAGCTTATTGAAACTTTGGCTTGGGCGCATGAACGTACGCCTTTAGCTAATTTAGTTCGCTGGAAAGACAAACCAGTAGCTCTTTCTATTGTTCAAGCACGATTAGTTGGGTTAGCTCACTTTTCAGTAGGTTATATATTTACTTATGCCGCTTTTTTAATTGCTTCTACATCAGGTAAATTTGGCTAATAATTCTTAAATAGAATAAATAAATTTTATTGAATAAAATAGACTTTCGGTTTTAAAGCCAAAAATCTATTTTATTCAATATACAAAAGAAAATAAAAAAGAAAACATTTAAAGAAAATTTTCATTTATTTTTTTTAACTAAAACAAATAATTTAAAATTAAAAAATTATGGCGAAAAAAAGTCTTATTGAACGAGAAAAAAAAAAACAAAAATTAGAAAAAAAATATCAAAATTTTCGGCAATCTATAAAGAACGAAATAAAAAAAACTCCATCCTTAGATGAAAAATGGGAATTTCAAAAGCAATTACAAGCTTTACCACGTAATAGTGCACCTACAAGACTTCATCGTCGATGTTTTTTAACTGGAAGGCCCAGAGCAAATTACCGTGATTTTGGTTTATCTAGGCATGTATTACGAGAAATGGCTCATGCATGTTTTTTACCTGGATTAACTAAGTCCAGCTGGTAAAAAAGTGAAGAGAAATGGAAAGAAATTACGATTAAAAAGCCCCCTAATTTTAGATTTTAGTTGGGGGGTTTTATGAAAAAATAAAAAGTCATTGTTAAATAAATTAAAAATATGTTAATATATTTCAACGCGGGGTAGAGCAGCCTGGTAGCTCGCAAGGCTCATAACCTTGAGGTCATGGGTTCGAATCCCGTCTCCGCTAGATTTGCAGTATAAGAAATAATAAATAATAAACTGAAATAAATAATACTGTAAACTTTTTTCTTTTAATTATAATTAGTAAATTATTCATTATTAGATAATTAATATAGTATAATCATAGAATATTTAAAGAAAAAAGGCGGGTAGCGGGAATCGAACCCGCATATTCTCCTTGGCAAGGAGGAATTTTACCATTAAACTATACCCGCAGTTTGTAATATATATATATATATATATTTTTTTTTTAATATAGTCAATTCTTTATTAATTTTTTGAATTGAACATTTAATTCAAAAAATTATCGAATAAAAAAAAACCCTCCCTAGTAGAAAATTTTTATTTTATATTTTAAGACTTGTAAGAAATGCTTTTTCTTTTAGAATTTATAATATAAAATCTACCAAGGGAGGGAAGTTAGAACGTTTTATTTCATTCTTAATCTCATAATTAAAAGAAAAATTTAGGATATGAAAGAGTTAAGAACACCAACTGAAAAGACCAATCCAACCCATAATGAAGCACCTGAAAATACGACATTTTTACTACTTGACCAACCATCGGGAGAGGCAAGCACGACAGGTACACCAATTACTAAAAGAAACGAAATAGCAATTAATGCAAACACAGCCAACTGAAAGGCGATAGTCATGGTTGTGAGTCTCCAAATTCAAAAGATGAAATAAGTTATACCATTAATCCTTTTCTAGTAATTATTTACTTACTGAGCCAAACATATTCTAAGAATTAAAAATTCTTTTTTTTTAAATTCGAAATTTAATATATAATTTTTATTTATATAACAATGTTGTTAAATAAGTCTTTATTATTATATAATTAATAATTAATGACCTTATTTTTTTTACTCAAAAAATAGGAGAGATGGCCGAGTGGTTTATGGCTCTGGTCTTGAAAACCGGCATAGTTTTTAAAAACTATCGAGGGTTCGAATCCCTCTCTCTCCTTTTTTTCAGAAATATTGTTTTATATTAATAATAAAAACTAATAATAATAAAAAATTAGTTATTAATATTTGAAAATGGCTCGACTAAAAAAAGTCGAGCCATTTTCAAATATTAATAACTAATTTTTTATTATTATTAGTTAAGAGGTGTCATAGAAAGAACAGGTTCGAAATCACGATCAATTCCTTTTTCAAATCCAGCTGCAGCAGCACGTGCTCTTCCCGCATGCCATGAATGACCTACAAAGAAAAAAAATCCTAACACAAAATGAGAAGTAGCTAACCAACTTCGTGGAGAAACATAGTTTACTGCATTGATTTCAGTAGCTACGCCACCTACAGAATTTAACGAACCTAACGGAGCATGAGTCATATACTCTGCAGAACGCCGTTCTTGCCAAGGTTGAATATCTTTTTTCAATTTACTCAAATCTAGTCCATTGGGGCCTCGCAAAGGCTCTAACCATGGAGCACGAAGATCCCAAAAGCGCATAGTTTCTCCTCCAAAGATAATTTCTCCAGTTGGAGAACGCATAAGGTATTTACCTAAACCGGTAGGGCCTTGAGCGGAACCTACGTTAGCTCCAAGTCGTTGATCTCTAACTAGGAAAGTAAAAGCTTGCGCTTGAGATGCTTCTGGTCCAGTAGGACCATAAAATTCACTTGGATAAGCCGTATTATTAGACCAAACAAAACAACAAGCGGTAACGCCAAAAATAGAAATCGCCCCTGGACTATAAGATAAATAGGCTTCTCCAGACCAAACAAGAGCACGACGAGCCCAGGCAAAAGGTTTTGTTAAAATATGCCAGATTCCCCCGAAAATACAGATAGAACCTAGCCAAACATGCCCTCCAATAATATCTTCTAAGTTATCTACACTAACAATCCATCCTTCTCCACCAAAAGGGGATTTAAGTAAATAACCAAATATGACAGTGGGACTAAGAGTAAGGTTTGTAATTTTTCTGACATCGCCCCCTCCAGGAGCCCAAGTATCATATACACCTCCAAAATATAAGGCTTTGAATACTAAAAGAAAAGCGCCAGCACCTAATAAAATTAAATGAATACCTAAGATAGTGGTCATTTTATTTTTATCTTTCCAAACATAACCAAAAAACGGAAAAGATTCTTCTAAAGTTTCTGGTCCAATAAGCGCGTGATAAATACCTCCAAAGCCTAAAACTGCGGAAGAAATTAAGTGAAGTACTCCAGATACAAAATATGGAAAAGTATCTATGACTTCTCCACCAGGACCAACTCCCCACCCTAAGGTAGCTAAATGAGGAAGTAGAATTAATCCTTGCTCATACATAGGTTTTTCTGGTACAAAATGAGCTACTTCAAAAAGATTCATTGCTCCAGCCCAGAATACAATTAATCCGGCATGAGCAACATGAGCGCCAAGTAATTTACCAGATAAATTGATAAGTCTAGCATTACCAGCCCACCAAGCAAAACCAGTGGTTTCTTGATCACGACCACCTAAAGACAAGGTTCCATTAAAGAGCGTTTCCACGGGGTAGAACCTCCTCGGGGAATACAAGATTTTCATGAGGCTGATCTTGGGCTGCCATCCAAGCACGAATACCTTCATTTAGAAGAATATTTTTAGTATAAAAAGTTTCGAATTCAGGGTCTTCTGCTGCACGAATTTCCTGAGAAACAAAGTCATAAGCCCGTGAATTTAAGGCCAGACCAACTACTCCGATAGCGCTCATCCACAAACCAGTTACTGGTACAAAAAGCATAAAGAAATGTAACCAACGTTTATTAGAAAATGCAACACCAAAGATTTGAGACCAAAAACGATTAGCTGTAACCATAGAATAAGTTTCTTCAGATTGAGTTGGATTAAATGCACGAAATGTATTTGCACCATCACCATCTTCAAATAAAGTATTTTCTACAGTTGCACCGTGAATAGCACATAAAAGAGCAGCTCCTAAAACTCCAGCAACTCCCATCATATGAAATGGGTTTAAAGTCCAGTTATGAAAACCTTGGAAGGACAAAATAGATCGAAAAATTGCTGCTACACCAAAACTAGGCGCAAAAAACCAACCTGATTGACCCAGTGGATAAATCAAAAATACAGAAACAAAAACAGCAATTGGACCAGAAAACGCAATTGCATTATAAGGACGTAATTGCACAGATCTAGCAAGCTCGAATTGACGCGACATAAAGCCTATTAAGGCAAAAGCACCATGAAGAGCAACGAAAGTCCATAAACCTCCTAATTGACACCAACGAGTAAAATCTCCTTGTGCTTCAGGACCCCATAATAGCAATAAAGAATGTGCTAAACTATTAGCAGGGGTAGAAACTGCAGCAGTTAGAAAATTACAACCTTCTAGGTAAGAACTAGCCAATCCATGAGTATACCATGAAGTGACAAAAGTTGTACCTGTAAACCACCCGCCCAGGGAAAAATAAGCACATGGAAAAAGTAATAGACCAGACCAACCTACAAATACAAAACGGTCTCTTCGTAGCCAGTCATCCATACTATCAAATAAACCTTTTGGTTCTTTGGAAGACTTTCCAATGGCTATAGTCATAGTTATTCTCCTATTCAACTATTTTAATCATTTTTAAGCACCTTAAAAAATATAAAAATTAAATAATATTTATATTTTTTATAAACAAAACCCTTCTATATTTTTTTTAAATATTTTTTTATATTACATATTTAATTTAATTAATATTTGAATAAAGATATTTTAACAATTAAATATTATTTAGAAGGTAGGTAAACTTTTCTTTTCTTTTTATTTATATATGTCATGCCCCTCTAACTCAAATTTGTTTTTTATTTTACTTTTTTTAGTAAAGCTTATTATAATAATAGCCAATTTCTCCAAAATAAAAATCTTCAAATTTACTAATAAAATTATTTACATATTAAATTAGTTTTTTCTAGAAACAAATAAAAAAAAAATTATTAAAAGTTTACTAATTTATAATTAATCTATCAAATATATTATATCAATTAATTATATTATATCAAATTTAGTTATAATATTTTTTAAAATTTAGTTAACAAAAATTGAAAATTATTAATATATATATTTTTTTTATCTACTAAAGAAATTATCTAAGCCCTTTATCGGATTTGAACCGATGACTTACGCCTTACCATGGCGTTACTCTACCACTGAGTTAAAAAGGCAAATTTAAAAAAAGTTATTAAAAACAAATATAAATAAAATTTGTGATAAAAAAGATAGAATTGTCAACTTAATTTTTATTAATTAAAAAATAAATGACAAATTTACATAAATTTTTGAAAATTTAAAACTTTTTATATTTATTACTATCTAAAATTTTTATTAAAATATCTTTGTAATTACTTATGATTAAAAATCAAACACACTATTAACTATTGACAGTAAATAAAGAATTAAGTAACATAAATATAAGGATTAAGCCCCCATCGTCTAGTGGCCTAGGACACCTCTCTTTCAAGGAGGCGACGGGGATTCGAATTCCCCTGGGGGTATTATATAAAGCTTTTACAATATTTCAATATTAGATCAAAATTTTTAATAATAATTAATAATAATTATATAAAAAAAAAGATAAAAAATTTAAATTAATAAATTTTTTATCTTTTTTTTTTCTCTTTCTTCTTTTGGGTCGATGCTCGAGTGGTTAATGGGGACGGACTGTAAATCCGCTGGCAATGCCTTCGCTGGTTCAAATCCAGCTCGACCCAAATTTCACTTAAATTTAAAAAATAAAAAGTTTACATATTTTATTATTCTCTTATTGATCTAGATAAATCAATTTTTTTTATAATCTCGTTTTTTTCTATAAAAACTTTACTTAATAAACTGTTAGTAATTTGACATAACTATTTTTGAATCGACATAATAAGTATAGAAATATATAATAATAAGTATAGAAACATATAAAAGTTTATAGGGATTGTAGTTCAATTGGTTAGAGCACCGCCCTGTCAAGGCGGAAGTTGCGGGTTCGAGTCCCGTCAATCCCGATATATTTAATTAAATTAAGTTAAAAAAGGTTTAATAATTTTTTATTAATATTTTTTGATTCTTTCTCAAGTTAATTTAAATTTTTTTTTATTTTATTGCTAAATAAACTATTTTAAAATTACTAAGCTAAATAAAATATTTCAAAATTACTAATAAAAAGAAATTTTGTTAAAATTTCTTTTTATTAGTAATTTAAATTTAATTAATTTTTTTTATTTTTGTTAATAAAATAAAGTAACTTTTAGTTTCTTTTATTGAGTATATTAATAAAATATTCAATTTCATTATGGAAAAGCCATTTGTTTTTTAATAATATTTCTGTCATTTCATTTAATAAAACTTGATGCGAAATAAAAAATTTGAATAAATATTGATAAATTTCTAAAAGAGTATTATAAATAAAAGAATCATTAAGTAATATATTATTTACTTTTAACCATCTTTGTTGATTATTTAATAAGTCAAAACGAATCAATTTTTCTCGAGGATTTTCAATTAACCAACGTTGATATAGATATACAGGAGTAAAGACTTGCGGGCGTTTTAATTGAACACCAATTCCTTCAATACGTTTAAAAGTTTCAACATTATTTTTCTCAATAAAAGGTAATTGATTCCACCAATTAATAGAAAAACCATTTACAGAATTTCGTCCATATCCACGACGAAGAAAAAATTGTTTAATTTTTTGACTTGAACGCGATTTTTCTCGTTCTCTTCTTGCTCCATAAGTAACATATAATCTTCTTAATATTTCTTCATCTATAAATAATTTTTGACGTGAAAAAATAAAATTATTATTTTGGAATAATAAACCAGTAGGGTCCCAAAGAAATCGTCCGCCAATAAATATCATAGGTTTACTAGATAATTGAGATTCCATTCGATATTCCGTAAATAATTGAGAAAATCCTAATATTATAAACTGCTCTTCTAATAAAATATCTTCTAATTGAAATTCCAATTCTTGTACATTTCTTCGTCTTATTCGAGATAAAATTCTTTCATAAGGAAGTTGCTCTTTTGTTTTGTGTTGAATAATTTCAAAAATTTCAAAAAAGTGAGAATTTTCTGATGAGTCAGTAAAATTTTTTTTTTCTTTTTTTTTTAAAAAATTAAAATTATATGTAACTTCAAATTGATTAGGTCTATTTATCCAATTAAATAAATTAGTACGAATAAAATTAAGACGAGATATTTTAGGAGCCCAAGTTATATTACTAGTTAATTGATACAGTTCTTTTTTGTAAGAAATTGTTTGATTAATAGATTTATTTAACAATTTATTTTTTATATTTTGTGAAAAAAGTCCTTTTTTAATCATATATAAAGGATTTTTGGTTTGAAACTGAAAATTTAAAATTTTTTTTTTATTAGTATTTTTTTTTTCAAATGTTTCTAACCATGAAAACTCTATTAAAAGACTTTCTAAAATGCCACAAGCTAAATAAAAATCATTTTCAGCAGCTTTATCAAGTGAAATTAAATTATCCGGTTTATTTTCTAATATAGACCAAGAATCTCGGGCTGCTAACCCAGCCAAACAACCTAAAATATAAGGTAAAATAGTAAATTCTTTAATTGTTGATTCAAAAATGGAAGGTTCTAAATACCATTTAGATAAATAATAAAATTTTTTTTTCCATAAATCGTTACCAAAATATAAAGGGTTTTTAGAAGAATTTTCTAAAAATAAATTTTGTATAATAACTTTCCCAACTTTATAAAAAAGTATTCCATAATTTTGTGTAAAATTTAGTTTATTATTTATATATGTAGAACCTAAAATTTGTCTATGAAAAGCTAATCTTATAATTTTTTTTTCTATAATGGTTTGATTTTGAGTAATATTAATTAACGAAATTTCATTAATAAGTCCTGCTAAATCTCGTGCATTATAACCCATAGTTCTATATCCAAATTCGTTAATACATGATTTTTTATTTTTTGAATAAAAATACTTACTATATTTACTGTGTAATAAAATCGAAATTTTTTTTTGTCGTTGTAAAATATTAAACATTCGAATATTTATTAATCGATCTAATCTATTTGGAGAAATTAAAGCAGGATCGACTTTTTTGGGAAGATGGGTTGAACCAATAATAACTATATTAGTAGTATATTTTTTTCTAAAAGCAGTTTGAAAATATTTTAAGAAAATACCAAGTAAAAAAGTTGGATCAGATTCCACATTTTGAGTTGACCGGTTTACATTAAGTTCATGAATATTTTGCATCCATATTATACACGGAGATAGCTTTTCCGCTAATTCTAAAATAAGATTTAATCTTCGTAAACTTTCCATCAAAATGTTCATCCAACTTTCAGTTAAAATATCAGGTTTATTATATAAAAGTTTATTTATAGATATTTTTATTAAAGGAACAAAAGAATTTGCTGCTATATTTTTCACTAAATAAGAACGTCCAGTTTCTAACGAACCTATTAATAAAATTCCTTTCGAAGAAAAAAATCTTAATTCAAGTGGAACAGGTTTTTTATAAAAACCTGATTTTGATATATCAAATTGCCCTGGTATATATAAAGAAGTCGTTTTTTTCCAAAAAGATAAAAAAACTAAGTTTTCTGCTAAATAAAATTTATGAAATGGATAATTTATTAAATTTTTTTGATAATTTTCAGTTAAATTTTCTAAATAATTTTTTAATTTGTGTTGTTTAACAATTTGATTACCAAATTGAAAACTTATAAAATTAGTATTAGACGTCAAATTTAATCTATATTCAGAAATGCTTTTATCAGTTATTAACGATTGAACTAATAATTTTTGTTCTCTGCGAGAAAGGTCTAATCCTTTATTATTAATTAATAATTTGTTTATTTTTTTTTTAATAAATAAATAAAATTTTGCATTTTTTAGATAATGTTTCAAATGATTAAAAAAGTTTATTAATAAATTTTCTGATTTAATAAATTTTATTGAATTATTATGTGTTAAATCATCTAAATATATTCCACGTGAAGAATCTATTAAATATCTAATTATTTCGAAATATCCCCATAGTTCAAAATAATCTGAACCTAATAAAGTAGAAAAATATTTTTGAAAAATAAAGTAGCCAAAAATAATCAAACTTATAGTTGTTAGATATCGTCTATTCCATCTATTTATTAAATTTAAAAAAAGCCATGACCATTCACTTTCTTGATTTTTATATTGTTTATTAATTTGTTTTAATAATCGTAAATTCCAAATTTCAAATGAATTACCCAAAAATTTATTATTTAAGTTAAATAATAAATTTTTTAATAAATAATTTAATTTTTTTTTTCTATTTTGTGAAGTTGTTAGTAAAATATAATTAAATTGATCATTAATATTTAATAATAGTTCTGAAAATAAATTTGAAATTAGGTTTTGAAAATATTTCCACCATTTGAGAGTAAAAAACCACGGTATATATTTTTCGAAAAAAATCCACTTTACAAAAAAATTGGATGTTTTAAATATTTTCTTTTGTGAAATTAATTTATTATAATTTTTTGCAAAAAATGATACTATAATTTTATTTTTTTCATAATTTATTTTTATATTATTTTTATTTTCATTTAAAACAGTATTTATTAAAATTATTTTAGAATTAGACTTCATAATAAATAATTTATTAATCCAATTAACTATTTGATTATTTTCGTTTTGAATTTGTACAAAAAATTTAGACAGTAAATAATTTTTACAAGAAATTGTTTGATTACTATTGTTATTTTGTTCTAAGGGTTTTTGAATATATATGTTTTTTCCTAAATTTTTTTTTTTTTCATAAAAAACCGGATTAAATTTATTAGTTAAATCTAATAATTTATTTAAATTAAAATCTTGTAAAAATATTAACTTTTTATAATTAAATTTTTTTAAATATTTAGATAAAAAAGTTTTATATATTTTTGATTCAATATTTAAAATTTTTTTTTTTTTTTTATAAAAAAAAGGTAATTGATTAATAGACAAATTTTTTTTTTTTTCTATTTCTATAGGTATATTTTTTATTAATTGTGTATATGTTAAATTATTTTTTTTATTTTTTTTTAAATAAAATTTTAATTTTTTTTTATAACTTAAATCAGAATAATATAAAAAATTTAATAATTTTAGTGTATCTACTTTAAAAAATAGAGAATTTATTAAATTTTTATTAGATATTTTTAGAAAATTAAAATGAATTTCTTGATTTTGCCATATTAGAAAACAAAAAATGTTATTAAAAGACTTTGTGTAAATTTGATTATTTTGGTCATTAAAATAATTAATAAGAAATTTAATAATTAATATTTTATCAAAATAAAAATTTGTTTTTAATTTATAATAAATATTGAACTTTACTTGTTCTAATAAATTATTTTTATTTAAATTTTTTTCTTGAAATTTTTTTTTTGAAATATTACTATTTTTTTGAGAAAAAATAAATAGTTTTGAAATTTTAATAAAATTTGTATGCGAAATCAGTAGAAAAGTCTTATAAAATATATAAATATTTTTTTTATTTAACTTATTAGACCATTTAACAATTGAATTTTTGTTATTTACAAAATCTATTTGATTAGATAAAAGTAGTAAATTTTTTTGTTTTTTAATACAAAATTTTACTATTTTTTTGTTTTTACTTTTTTTATCAATTAAACTATTTTTATTACATTTCCAATAAATATATATATTTTTTCTTATAGTATTATAATAAAAAGCGTTTTTTCTTTTTTTTTTACAATTTAATAAAATTTGATTAATTTTAGTTTTTTTTCTGTTTTTTAAATAAATTTTTTTATTATTATAAAAAATTTTATTAATTAAAAATAAACTATTTAAAAATTCTGTTAAATTTTTGTAAAAATTATTTTTAATTAATTTAGAATTATTTGTAATTTTACTATAAGATTTTGGAAAAAAATTAGTAATTACTAATTTTTTTTTTAATTTGTAGTTTTTATTATCTCGATAATTAATATTGTAATCAGTTATTTTGTTATCAAATAAATTATATTTAATTACTAATAAATTTAATTTATCTAAAAAAATAGCTAAATTTATAAAATAATTAATTTCAAAGAATAAATTTTTATTAAATTTAATATTTTTATTATAATTAGCAATGCTAATATATTTGTAAATAAAAGACCATAATAAATAAAAAATATTTGTAGGTGATTTCGAATTTATTATTAAAAATAAATTATTTTTATTATATTTTCTTTCAGAAATTATTTTAAAAGCATAATCTAAAAAAATAAAAGAATTTAATTTTTGATTCTTTTTTTTGACTTTCCATAAAAAAACTAATTTATTATTATCTGATTTTAGAAAATGTCTAAAAAATTTCTTTTGTTGTTTTTTAATTACTTCAAAATTTATTTTATATTTTTTAGTAATGGACAAACCCATATTTAATTCATCTATAGACAAAATATTTAAAAAAGAATTACAATTAAATTTAAAATTTTTTTTATTTTTTATAAAAAAATTATTTGTAATATATCTTTTTTTTTCTATAAATAGATTTTTTATCCAAACTATTAAATAGCTTTTAAAAAAAGGATTAAAAAATAAATTTGATTTTATTTTATTTTTTTCATTTTTACCGAAAAAATATATATCCCAAATTGTTAAAGCAACATTTTGTTTAATGACTTCATTATTTAAATCTCTTTTATGTAGAAAATATTCGAACAAATTTTTGTTAGACTGAAAACAATTAGTTTCAATTAAATTTAAAGTTTTTTTTATTTTAGTTTCATTTGTCCTTTTCAATTTAAAATTTTTATTAATTATTTTATAATTATTTGTTAATTTATTAGAATTTTTTACTTTATATAAAATATATTTTGACATTTGATATGAAATTTTTGAAAAATTTTTATCTATTTTTAAATTTTTTTTCTTATTATATAAAGATTCTATATTGAATAATTTTATTTTTAGTTTATTTTTATTAGTATCAATTTTATTTAAATTCTTTTTGTATTGAAGCAAATTTTTTTTATATAATTTCCATAGATAAAATTCAGCATAATTTTTAAAAAAACCCCATCCTTTTTTTTTTATGAAAATATAATATTTTACAATAATTGGATCAGCTTCACTCAAAAATTTGCAATTTTGAATTAAATTTTTTTTTAATAAATAAAATAGTTCAGGATTTACTTTTTTTTTATAAAATATTGGAATTGAAAAAAAGTTATTATTCTTGTCTAATTTAATTGTTGAATTTAAATTATTTAGTTTTAAAGGGCTTTCTACTTCAAAAACTAATTTTTTACAGAAAGCCGAAAATATTTGAAGAATTAAAGTATTTCCTAATATTTTTTTATTTTGAATGAATTTTAATTTTGTTTTGTTTTTCGAATTATTACGAAAAATAAAATTAAATTTATTTTCCCAATCATAATTTTGCCGAACTATATTATCCATATAAAATTCAAAAAAATATTTTAAATCATCTGTATTTTTTTCTTTTAATAAATTATCAATTTCTTTGATAGAACTGGAAGATATTTTCCAACTAGGCAGAATTTCTTTTATAATCCAAAGTTTCCACCATTTTGAGTCTTCAATTAAACATTTATTGTATGTAAATATAGGTTTAAAATAAATTTCTTTTTTTAAATTTGTATTAACAATCGAATATTTTTCTTTTTTTTTTTTTACATAAAAAATTTTGGAAAAATAGTAATTCGTAAAAGTAGAAATATTTTTTTCATTAAAGCTTTCCTCTAATTTTTTTTCTTTATATTTAGAACAATTTATATGTCCATAAACTATTTTAACTAAATTTAAATGTTTTTTTTCAATAATAGCTTTGTTACTTAAACGATAAAAAAGAATTGATAATATAATTAATAAAAAAGTATTTAGTATGGAACTCTTATTAGTTTTTGAACTATATAAATCACGTAAAATTAATGAACTGATAATTCGAAAATCAAAGAGTTTAATAAAATTTTCTTTATTAAAAAAAAGTCTAATTAGAAATTTGACTAAATTTGATTCTGCCCATAACTTGAAAAAATGTTGAGGGTTTTTTATTTCTTCTAATTTCAACCTTTTAGATAAGTATTTGTTGTTTGATAATTCTTGTTTCATTTTTTTTACAGCAGTTAGATAAAACTTTATAATAAATAGATTTTTTATATGGAAATTTCAACTAAATAACTTTAAAAATTTAAAGTTTTTTTACTATTTTCTTTTAATAGAATAATAATAAGGTTTTTCAGGTATTGCTATTGCCATAATTTTTTTTACAAATAAAAAAAAAATAAGTTAATATTCTAACTAAAACTAAAATTTAACATTTTTTTGTTATTTTTCATTTTATTTAATATATTTTTATTTTATTTATAATGACATAAACAAAAGGTTTCGTCAACTAATAAAAATTCAATTTTATTTTATTTAAAATGGGCGAACGACGGGAATTGAACCCGCGCATGGTGGATCCACAATCCACTGCCTTAATCCACTTGGCCACGTCCGCCTTTTTCAGAATTGAACTATTTGTAAAAAAAAAACAATGACCTTAAAACTTTAAGTTTTAAGGTCATTGTTTTTCAAGTTGTTATCCTATTTTAAATCAATTTTTTTTTACAGAAATATAACTAAAATATTAACCGTTTACAGAAGGAGCTTCAACAGAAGCTAAATCTAGAGGGAAGTTGTGAGCATTACGTTCATGCATAACTTCCATACCAAGGTTAGCACGGTTGATGATGTCAGCCCAAGTGTTAATTACACGACCTTGACTGTCAACAACTGATTGATTGAAGTTGAAACCATTTAGGTTGAAAGCCATTGTGCTGATGCCTAAGGCAGTAAACCAGATACCTACTACAGGCCAAGCAGCTAAGAAAAAGTGTAAAGAACGAGAGTTGTTAAAGCTAGCGTATTGGAAGATAAGTCTACCAAAATAACCGTGAGCAGCTACGATGTTGTAAGTTTCTTCCTCTTGACCAAACTTGTAACCTGCGTTAGCAGACTCATTCTCAGTAGTTTCTCGGATTAAACTTGAAGTTACCAAGGAACCATGCATAGCACTGAATAGAGAGCCGCCGAATACGCCAGCTACACCAAGCATGTGGAATGGGTGCATAAGGATGTTATGTTCAGCTTGGAACACAATCATGAAGTTAAAAGTACCAGAGATTCCTAAAGGCATACCGTCAGAGAAGCTTCCTTGACCAATAGGGTAGATCAAGAAAACAGCGGTAGCAGCCGCAACAGGAGCTGAATATGCAACAGCAATCCAAGGACGCATACCTAAACGGAAGCTAAGTTCCCATTCACGACCCATGTAGCAAGCTACACCAAGTAAGAAGTGAAGAACGATTAGTTCATAAGGACCACCATTGTATAGCCATTCATCAACGGAAGCAGCTTCCCAAATTGGATAGAAGTGCAAACCGATAGCTGCAGAAGTAGGAATAATAGCACCAGAGATTATGTTGTTCCCGTAAAGAAGAGAACCAGAAACAGGCTCACGGATACCATCAATATCTACAGGAGGAGCTGCGATAAAAGCGATAATGAATACAGAGGTTGCAGTTAATAAAGTAGGGATCATTAATACACCGAACCATCCGATGTAAAGACGGTTTTCAGTGCTGGTAACCCAGTCGCAGAAGCGACCCCATAGGCTTGCGCTTTCGCGTCTTTCTAAAGTTGCAGTCATGGTAAAACTTGGTTTGTAAAATAATAATAATAAGTTACCCAAGTATATAAACTTGTTAATTTATAGTATTACACAAAATCTATTATTATGTCAACTGATCTTTAAAATTAACTGTTTTTTTTATAAAAAAAACAAAATATAAAAAAAATTAGTTAATTTTTGAAATAAAAATTTTTTGAATAATATTATATAAATTTTTATATAGAAAAATGATAAATTAAGACAAAAATACTGAAATGGGTTGCCCGGGGCTCGAACCCGGAACTCGTCGGATGAAAGTGGATGAATTTTTTACTTATAAAATGAAATAAATTCACCTCTTCCCAAACCGTGCTTGCAATTTTTATTGCACACGGCTTTCTCTATGTATTTATTTTATTTTTTCGAGATTAGTATGACTAAATTACTAAATCAAAATTATTACTAAATCAAAATTAATTTGAATTTCATTTATTTATTATTAGTATTTTTTCCTTTTTCTTGCAATAATTTTGCTAAAAAATTTATTTGAACAATATCAAGATACCAAATTTTTTTTATAGAAGGATACAATTTGAAAAATTTTAAACTAATTAGTTCTTTTTTTTTTAAAAAGAAAGATTTTGCAAAAAAATTTGAGCCATGTTTTTTCCAAACATAACGTATAGTACTTTTATGTTTACAAGCTAATGTTTTAGCACAAGAAAATCGAAGTATATATTGTACTTGATATAAGTTTTTTTTATTTCTACATCCATCGTAGTAATAAAAAAAATTTCTCCAAATTTGGTTGAAACGATTAAAAATTTCGTCATCTGTTAAAGTAGTCCAAGCTAATTTACTTATTGGATGTCCTAAAATATTACAAAATTTTTCTTTGGCTAATAATTGAATTAAAAATAATATTGGGGTAATAGAAGAAAGTTCTTTTTTTCTAATATAGCTCTTTTTCAAATTATATAGCATTTTAGTTTCAACTACAATATTTTTTATTTGAATATTAAAAAGATATCCTAAACAAGAAAAGCAGTTTTTAGATAATTTTTTTATATTTATTCTAGAAGGATTGAATGAATAATTAAAATAATAATACCAAAATTTGAGGAAAAAAAAACTCCAAATTTCCGCTAAATAATTCGAACCTCTTATTGCTATAATATAGTTATTATCATATTTTAGATAATGAAAAGACATTTTTTTTTTATAAAAAAAAAATTGGAATTTCATCGATAAAGGATTATTAATAACATGTTGAATTTTTTCAATACAAATTTTTTGATCTAACAAAGTTAAATATAACAATGATTTGAAATAATTTAAAATTTTCCATTGATTAACTAAAAAAAATTCTAATTCACAAATGTAAGAATGCCATAAAAATGTTGATAATCTAGTCATTTCTTTTTGAGAAAAAATTACACTTGTATTTAAAGTAATTAATTTTTTATTTTTATAAAATATTACTCGTAATAAATGTGAAAAAGAAGTGTCTTGTATCCGTCGACGAAGAATTCGAGTTAGAACTTCCGGATGAATAAAATAAGGTATTTTTGTATTTAAAATAGAATTAGAATGTGAAAAATTATCTTCTATAAAAGGAAATACAGAGTGAGTAGATTGATAGCTAGTCCATTTGTTAAATTCTTTTATAAAAGTTTTTTCTAATTGCACAGAGGAAGAAATTTCTAAAATTACCGCAAATCCTTCTCGAAGTGCTTTCGAATAAAAATGGGTGTTACAATTAATATCAAAAACTTTATTGTAGTTTTTTTTTAATTCTCCCATATATTTTTTTCGACGTATTTTATTAATTAAACGTTTTAATGTTAAAAAACTAAATTGTTCATTCAAATTATACTTTTCTATTTTTTTTAAATTACTTTTATTTAAAGAACGATTATAGGCAATTGCATAAAGATCATTTTGAAATAAAAGTGGGTATAAAAAACGTTGTTGCCATACAATTTTCTTTTTGTTTTTCTCTAGCTTTTTTGTTTTAGATAGAACTTTAGCTACGGTTCCCATATAAGCAACCTCTTGAAATAGAAAATAATACATAGTGCAATCTATTAAAAAAAAAATAAATAAATAAATTTTCATTTATAAAGGTAATTTAATTTTTTTATTAGTTAGTAATCAATTTTGATTGCTCTCCTGACTTAAAACAATTAAAATTTTTTTTCATTTAGTCAGCACACTGGTGATTTATTTACATCTTTTAAATATTTAGGACTCATTTCTAGTAAAAATAGTCTTATATTTATTATTTATTTGAATATAAAACTAAACCTCTTTTATATTGACTGTTAATTTTATTTTAACTTTTTAATTAATAAAAAAGAATTCAAAATAAATTTTTTTGAATAGAAGCTCGTTCTTCTGGTTTTACTTTTGATTTAAGCAAGTTAGCTTTATCCATTAATTTTTTTTGACCTAAAAATCAAAAAGAAAAAACGACATGCTATTTTTTCCGTCAAATTTCTTTTTAAGATTAGTCGTAGTCTTGCAAACCTCTGTCAATGGTTTGGATGAATTTACTATTTCATCTAAATGTATAAAATTCCTTAGTCGCACTTAAAAGCCGAGTACTCTACCATTGAGTTAGCAACCCTTTTTTGTTTTCATTAAAAAATTATTTCTTTAATAAAAATTTTTAAAACATATTATAAGTATTAAATAACTTTAAATAACTTTACGTTTTTCTTAAATAATATCTTTTTTAATACAATTAAGAAATAGTAAGAAATATCAACATAATTATATGTTAGTAAATTATTTTTGTCAATCCTATATGAAAAAAATAAGGAAATTTTATTTGTTTTAATTGTTGACTTTAGTATATTTTTTTATAGCTTTTTTCTTTTTGATTTTAAAATCAAAAAGAAAAAAGCTTATCGTTTTTAAATTATTCTTTAGGAAAATTCAATTTATTTTTTATGAAATGAAAAAAAAAATTAAAAATGTGAGCAATATTAACCATGTTTTTAATTGGAATAAAAAAAACTAAGTAAATATATAATGAAAGAAGAAGAAATGGATAATAAAGCAATAACTGAATAAAACAAAAACTGGGACTCATAACTTTCTCCTAAAATTTAAATTAAATTTGTTCAGATATTTTTGCTTTTTTTATTGTAAAAAGATTTTATTTAAAAAAAAGAAAATACGAAATTCCGGATATATTTAAAACCAGATGTATTTAAAATAAGCTTTTTTTAATTATAAAATTATTTTTTTGAAACGTTTTTTTTTTTCGAAATGGGCAGTAATTACAATAATTTGATAAATACTTTGATTATGAAATAAAATAGAAAAAAGAAAAAGTTGTATATATTCCTTTATTTGTTAAATTTTTTTTTAAGCACTTAAAGCTTCTTTGGCTGCATACATTATTTCAACAGTAATATTTGTAATATTATTTTGGCGGGCAAATTTTTCAGTATTTCTTTTAATTTTACCTCTCACAAATCCAGGTATTTTATTTAATTCTAGTTGACTTTCGTAATTCCAAGTTAAATCAGTATCTGTTGATAAGGATTTTGTAATTACTTCTTTTGTATCATGACCACCGAAAATTTCTAAAAGATGATCTTCCATACCTAAAGTAAAAGAATTATAGACTGAATCAGCTATTTGATTAGTACCTTCATAACCTAAAAAAGGGCGATATCCTAACGGAAAATTTTGAATATGAACTGGTGAGGAAATAACTCCACAGGGAATATCAAGACGTTTACCAATATGACGTTCCATTTGAGTGCCGAATATTGCAGAAGGTTCTATCCGAGCAATCATATCGCCTACTTCAGTATGATCATCCGTAATCAATATTTCATCACAAAATCCTTGAACTTGTTCTTTAAACCATTCTGCATCATGTTTACAATAAGTACCGGTGCAGCTAACACGAATTCCCATTTCTCTGGCAAGAATTCTAGTTATGGAAGCGGCATGAGTTGCATCACCAAAAACAACGGCTTTTTTTCCTGTTAAATTTTGACAATCAATAGATCGTGAAAACCAAGCAGCTTGCGAAACGAATCTTGTTTGCTGATCAATATACGACTCATAATCAAAAGTTTTATTAGAAACCAAATTATTAATATGTTTTTGGATTTGTCGAATACATTCAGCTGTATCTACAATTCCCATCGGTGTGACAGATATATAAGGCATTCCAAAATTTTTTTCTAAATAAATAGCGGTCATTAAACCTACTTCCCGATATGGAACTAAATTAAACCAAGCTTTTGGTAAGTTTTGAAGATCTTTTACAGAGCCTCCTTCAGGAATTATTTTATTAACTTTAATATTTAAATCTTGTAATAGACGTTTTAATTCTCGACAATCATGTTGATTATGAAAACCTAAGGTAAAAATTCCAATAATATTTGCTGAAGGTTCTTCAGTTAGAGATTGATCTAATGTTCCTTGCTTACAAGCTTTTTCTAAATAATAACGAACTATTTGCTCTAAAGTTCTATCTGCGGCTTGGAGCTCATTAACGCGGTAATGATTTACATCAGCCAAAATAACATCTGAGTTTGAAGTAATAGAAGCTCTATCAACAAAATTTTGTAAATCTTCTTGTAAAATACTAGAAGTACATGTAGGCGTCAGTACAATCAAATCTGGGCGTTCTTCTTTATCTTTTCGAGTTATATTATCAACTACTTTTTCTTGTGATCCACGTGCTAATACATGACGATCGACTATACTAGCAGTGACAGGAGTAAAATCTCTCTCTCTTTCTAACATTGAACGCATTACATTAAAGTAATCGTCTCCTAAAGGAGCATGCATAATAGCATGAACATTTTTAAAAGAACTTGCTACACGGAGAGTTCCAATATGAGCAGGTCCAGCATACATCCAATAAGCTAATTTCATAAATATAATCTCTTTACAAATTTTTTAATAAATAATTGTATAATCTTTTTTTTATTTTACACTATAGAAATATCCCTTGCCATATTTATGTAATTGTCATAATATGATATTTCTAATACAATATATTATGAATTATTAATAATAGAAAGAATTTGTTAATATTTCATTTTAAATTTTTTTATTTATTAAGAATAGTCAATCTGGGACGGAAGGATTCGAACCTCCGAATAACAGGACCAAAACCTGCTGCCTTACCACTTGGCCACGCCCCATAAATAGACAATATAGTAAATACTAATATTACTATTTTGTCAATCGCTTTATTTATCTCTTTATCATTAAATAATATTATTTGATTTTAGTAAGAAAAGAAACGATGAATTGAAAAATAAAACAACTATTATTAAAAATATAGAATATCTTTGACACTAATAAAACCTATAGTAAGATATATCGAAGAGCTTTTTTTTAGTAACTAATGAAGTTTTTGTCATTTTTTATTAAAATTATTATAATAATTTTTATTGGAGAACATAAATGCTAACTATATTTAATATTTATTTAGATAACGCGTTTCAGTTGAATGGTATCATTTTGGCTAAATTACCTGAAGCTTATGCCATTTTTGATCCAATTGTAGATGTAATGCCAATTATTCCTGTATTTTTTTTCCTTTTAGCTTTTGTTTGGCAAGCTTCTGTAAGTTTTAGATAACTTTTTTTGTTTATTTTTAAAATTTAAATTTTCGTATTATTTTTTTTTTCATTTTATTTTAATTTCATAAGTTTAATTTCATAAGGCAGAGGTTATTTTTTCACTTTCGCCTTATATACGTATAATATAAATATATCAATATATATATATATATTGATATATTTATATTATACGTATATATATAAATATAAAATATATTAATAATTTCTTCATTATTTATTAGACTTTAGTTAAAAAAGGTTTAATTAATTTACAATTAATTTATTTTTTTATTCAATAATTTAAATTAATTTTTTATATTTATTGGAAAAATGGCAGAACGATCAATTGCAATTATTTTGAAAATTTTTTTAGTTTTATTTTCTTTTTATTATGTTAACGGAGGTTAATATCCTCCTTTCTTCGTTATTCAATTTACAATCTATTCTATTCTATTTCTAGTAATGATCTCGGAGATTACGTTATGCTTACTCTTAAGCTGTTCGTTTACACAGTGGTTATTTTTTTTGTTTCTCTTTTTGTTTTTGGATTTTTATCAAATGATCCTGGTCGTAATCCTGGACGTAAAGAATAATGTTTTATATATAAAACATTATTAGAATGAAAAAAAAATAAAAAGTATAAGTTATAATAAGCATTTATTATTATTTTTTTTTCATTTCACAAAATTTTTTGAGTTGAAGGAGAGAGAGGGATTCGAACCCTCGGTACAAAAAAATGTACAACGGATTAGCAATCCATCGCTTTAAACCACTCGGCCATCTCTCCAGTAAAAAAATCATAACATGTTGTAGAAGTAGAAGTCTATAGAATAATAATATTAGATTATGTATTTATTTTATTTATATATACATATATATATATATATATATAAAATAAAAAAATTCATTTCAATAAAATATAAATACCAAAAATTTCATTAAAATCAATTTTTTTAATTTGATTAGGTTTTTTTTTATTTGGGCCTAGCCAGATACTGGTACTGGCCAGGTCAACTTTTTTGTAAACAAATAAAAAGAGAAATCAAATTATTGATATAAATTTTTACCTAATCTTAGAGCCAAAATACTTGTTATAAAAGCACTGACAAGAGCTACAATAATTTGACTGTCTGAAATCGATGTCATTTTTTTTCTCCTAATAATTTCTAATATAAACTATACATTCATTCAAAAATTGTATATTAATTTTTAAATTATCAAAAATTACTAATTAATAAAATTTTATTAATTAAACAAGTTTTTGAATAAATAGACTCTTTATTATTGTACTGATCTTAATTCTATATCGCTATAGATATTTTTTTTTAACAAATTTAAATTCTTTTTTTATTTCATAAAATCAATTTGAAAACGGAGAGGTTAAACCAGAATGAATTTAGAGGTTATTGCACAGCTTACTGCTTTGGCTTTAATAGTCGGCTCAGGTCCTTTAGTAATTGCGTTATTAGCAGCACGTAAAGGCAATTTATGATTTTAAAAACCATCTTCGGAAATAATAAAATAATTTTTTTTTAAGTATTAAAAAATCTCCGGAGATGGAGTTTATTAAGCTAAAAATTAAGTTAAAAAATATTAAAAACTTTTTTGTTTTTAATAAAAAACAAAAAATTATGCTATAATAATTTTATAGCGGGTATAGTTTAGTGGTAAAAGTGTGATTCGTTTTATAAGTAACTTAAATATAGTTGAAGGGTCTTTAAAATTTTTTTAAATAAAAATTTGATCAATAATTTTATTTCTAAAAAGATTTAAAATCTTTTCTAAAGAAAAAAAGAGAAGCACGATTTCTGCAATAATACAAGTAAAAAAAAGCAACGCGGAATTTTTTAAAATATAATTTTTTCAGCTAAAAATCTATGGATAGAAAACCAAAATATTTTTTTTCGTAACTAAATCTTTAATTGGATAAAAACAAATAAATTAAAGCACTTTAGCCTAAAATAATAAATTTAGTTTGCTAAATTTTTTATTAATATTTCTATCGAAAAAGTCCGGTAAAAAATATTTTCCTAATGATTTATTTGAATAGAAATAACAAACGAAGTAATTACAAATTTTTTATTAAAAATTTGTAATAGGATCATCTACAAAGTTATTTAATAAAAAAACTAACATAGATGATATGGATCTATTTTAATATAGTAGAAAAAATTTTTATAGTCCATAAAGGAGCCGTATGATATAAAAATTTCATGTTCGGTTTTGAAATAGAGGTAATAAAATAAAAAAGCGCCGACTATAACCCTTAGCCTTCCAAGCTAATGATGCGGGTTCGATTCCCGCTACCCGCCTTTTATCTTTTTTTAGTAAAAATAAATAATGAAATATTTATTTTTACTAAAAAAGCGTCCATCGTCTAATGGATAGGACAGAGGTCTTCTAAACCTCCGGTATAGGTTCAAATCCTATTGGACGTAATATGAGAAAAAAGATATAAAAAAAAAAATAGAAAGAAAAAAGCTAATGTTTTTTCTTTCTATTTTTTTTATATCCTTAAAAAAAAAGTTTTTTTCTTTTTATTCTAAATACTTAATTTTTTATTTTTCTTCTTGAAGTAAAAAAAGTTCAGTATGCTCTTTAATAGTTTCTTTTAAAATATTTTCGGCTTGTTCTGTAAAAATTTTAGTAGAACGCACAATTTCTGCAAATTGAGGTTTATTAGTCATTAAATATTCCCGCAATTGAACAAGAAATTTTTTTACTTGATCGACTTCTAATACATCTAAATATCCATTTACTCCAGTATAAATAGTAGCTACTTGTTCTTCTACAGCTAAAGGAGATGACTGAGATTGTTTGGGTAATTCACGTAATCTTTGACCTCTTGCTAATTGGTTTTGAGTAGCTTTATCAAGATCGGATGCGAATTGTGCAAATGCTTCTAGTTCCGCAAATTGAGCTAGTTCTAATTTCAATTTCCCAGCTACTTGTTTCATAGCTTTGATTTGAGCTGCAGAACCTACTCTAGACACAGAAATCCCTACATTAATTGCAGGACGAATTCCTGCATTAAATAAGTCTGCTGATAAAAATATTTGTCCGTCAGTGATGGGAATAACATTAGTAGGAATATAAGCTGAAACATCCCCTGCTTGAGTTTCTACTATTGGTAAAGCAGTCATACTTCCTTCACCTAATTGTGAACTTAATTTAGCAGCTCTTTCTAAAGGGCGAGAATGTAAATAGAAAACATCACCTGGGTATGCTTCTCGACCTGGTGGCCTTCTTAATAAAAGAGACATTTGTCTATAAGCTTGCGCCTGTTTAGAAAGATCATCGTAAATTATTAAAGTATGTTGTTTACGATACATGGAATATTCTGCTAAAGCAGCCCCTGTATAGGGAGCAAGATACTGCAAAGTGGCAGGAGAATTTGCTGTTTCAGCTACTACAATTGTATACTCCAATGCACCACGTTCTTCAAAAGTATTAACTACTTGAGCTACTGAAGATGCTTTTTGTCCAATAGCAACATAAACACATATTACATTTTGACCTTTTTGATTCAAAATGGTGTCGGTAGCTACTGCTGTTTTACCAGTTTGTCGATCTCCAATGATCAATTCGCGTTGGCCACGGCCGATAGGAATCATCGAATCAATAGCAATAAGACCTGTTTGCATAGGCTCATATACAGAGCGTCTTGAAATAATACCAGGAGCTGAAGATTCAATTAATCTAAATTCTGAAGCTAATATTTGGCCTTTACCATCAATAGGCTGAGCTAAAGCATTTACAACACGACCCAAGTAAGCGTCACTTACAGGTATTTGAGCAATTTTTCCTGTTGCTTTTACAGAACTACCTTCTTGAATGGTTGAACCATCGCCCATTAATACAACACCAACATTATCGGATTCTAAATTTAAAGCAATACCTATACTACGATCTTCAAATTCAACTAACTCACCAGCCATTACTTTGTCAAGACCGTAAATACGCGCAATACCATCTCCTACTTGAAGTACAGTACCCACATTTACAACTTTTATTTTTTGACTGTAATCTTTTATTTGTTTACGGATAATACTGCTAATTTCGTCAGGTCGAATATTTACCATTAGCGTTCGTTAATAATTTTTTAGAAAATAAAACTAATGAAAGCTAATCAGTTGTGCTTTCCATGGCTCTAAGTAAGCCAATATGATAATCGATTACGCGTGAATGTAGTTCGCTATTTAAACGTTTATTTAAAGCTTCTAAAGCTCGTTCTAATGCAAGACGCGAAACTTGTTGTCGAACTTGTTCCATTGTTCTTTGCTCTTCAAAACGAATAGTAGCATTTTTTGAATCTTCTAATCGTTTAGAATCTTCATCAGCAGCATTTATTAATTCTCTTTTTTCTCTTTCTATTTGAGAAAGACCATTTACACGAATTTCATCTGCTTTTATTTTTGCTCGTTCTAAACGAGTTCGAGCTTGGTTAAGTTTATCAGTTGCTTCATTATATCGTTCTTCAGCATCATTAATTGTACTTAAAATAGTCTGTTTACGATTACTTAATAAATTGTTTAATGAAAGTAGATTAGTTATCGAAGATTTTTACGAATTAATAATCTCTTCCCAAACCGAACATGAATTTTTCAATTCATTCGGCTTTCTCGCTTAGTTTTTTATTCTAACTGAGCCTGCCTCTGTTAATTTCCCAATCTATTTATAATAAATCCAAATTATTTATAATAAAATTGTTTACAAAAATTTTCTATATATATATTTTTTTTTAATTTAAGGGCTCTTCTGACAAAAGTTATTTTTTTTAACTGTCAGCAAGGTTTTTTTTTTGAATAACTTAATATTAGATTTTTTTTAGGTTGTCAGTTTAGCATAAAAAACCAAAACTGGTTAATTTTTAGAGATAATAATAATTTATTTAATAAATAAATTTAAGAATTAGTTTAATATGAGTGTTATATATCAAATAAATCTCCAAAGATGTTTTTATTTATATAAAAACATACATTAGGGCGAAAGAAAAACCCCAAGAGTGCTTAGACTTCAAGCATTTTAGCTTTAACCATTTTCTTAATATTTCCGAATAAAATAGTACAAAAAAAAGTTACTAATTTTACGAAATGCTATAGTTGTTCCAAATTTTTTTTCGAAGTAATTCGTCGGAATTATACACTTTCTTTTTATTTTGAAGTGTAACTGGATTATTCCAGCAGTTTTATTCAAATAATTAACCCGCACACACTCCCTTTCCAAAGTAAACTAATAAACTAAGCACTACACTTAAATTAATTAAATTTGTTTCTAAAAGATTTGTATTTAGACCAAAATTACCAGCAACAGGCGAATAACCTAAAAAAATAATTAAATTAATGATATTTTGCATATTCTCTCTCCCATTAATAGGTTATCTAAGCTTTTTTAGAGTTTTTTTACTCAAAATCACTTGAATTTTTAGTTATAGACGGAGACTCATTTATTTAGTTTTAAGTCTAATTAGCAATATAATTAAAAAATAGTTCGTTTGTTTTACACAAAAGTTATAAAAATTTTTTACTAAAAAATAGCAAAAAGTTATATATATATTTTGTTTAATTTAACTAGCTTGTTTTCAAGCTAGTTAAATTAAACAAAATAAAGTTTTTAAAAGATTTGAATTTAGACAAAAGGATTTGCGAATGAAAGCGCCAATGCTACAACTAATCCATAAATAGTTAAAGCTTCCATAAAAGCTGAGCTTAATAGTAATGTGCCTCGGATTTTACCTTCTGCTTCTGGTTGTCTAGCAATACCTTCTACTGCTTGACCCGCAGCAGTACCTTGACCAATTCCAGGTCCGATAGAAGCTAAACCTACAGCTAATCCAGCAGCAATAACAGACGCAGCAGAAATTAAGGGGTTCATTATAATATCCTCTAACCAAAATTAAAAAAAGGTTTATATAAAAAAACCTCTTTTCTATTGCTCATTTATATTCTAAGTAAAAAAAAATTAGATTAAGCAATTAATAACTCAAAATGTCTCTTAATAAAGTGGTAGTATCACTAAGAAAAGTAAATTAAAATTTTTATTTTGATTGTTTTAATGCCTTATTGAAAAATTGAAAATTTATTGAATAAAATAAAATAACAATTAAAAAAGGATTTTTATTTGAAATCTAAAATAAATTTTGTTAATTATTAATTTTTTTCTTATTATTATACCTCATAAAATATTTTTTTGGATCTGTAATTTAAACAAGAAAAATCAACAAAATACCCTTTTTTTTAATACTTTTTTAATAATTTAATGATGACCTTCTAATGATTCCCCTATGTAAGCTGCAGCTAAAGTTGCAAATATTAAAGCTTGAATAGCACTTGTAAATAATCCTAAAAACATCATAGGTATAGGAATAACTAAAGGTACTAAAGAGATAGGAACAGCAACTACTAATTCATCAGCTAGTATATTTCCAAAAAGTCGAAAACTTAATGACAAAGGTTTTGTAAAATCTTCTAAAATATTAATTGGTAAAAGTACCGGAGTTGGTTGAATATATTTACCAAAATAATTTAAACCTTTTTTATGAAGACCTGCATAAAAATAAGCTATTGAAGTTAATAGAGCTAACGCAACAGTTGTATTAATGTCATTTGTAGGTGCAGCTAATTCTCCATGGGGTAATTCAAACATTCGCCAAGGAAGAAGAGCACCTGACCAATTTGATACAAAAATAAATAAAAACATAGTTCCTATAAACGGAACCCAAGGTCGATATTCTTCTTCCCCTATTTGAGTTCTAGTCAAATCTCGAATAAATTCTAAAACATATTCGACGAAATTTTGGCCATTTGTTGGAATAGTTTGTAAATCACGTGTTGCTAAAAAAGCTAAACTTAATAAAATAGTAATAACAATCCAGGAAGTTATAAGTACTTGTGCGTGAACTTGAAAACTGCCTATTTGCCAATAGAAGTGTTGACCTACTTCCACACCAGATATTTCATATAAATTATTAAGTGTGCTAATGGAAAATTGTGCGGTATGCATATTACCCCTTCTAAAAATTAACTATGAAAAATAGAAATGAATTTTATAAACAATTCCATTCTTTAAATTTTTTATTGTTTTAAACTTTTTTCTTATTATGTTAGAATAGATTTGTTACAATAAAATATTTATTTTTATTGTAATATATTTTTAAGTTTTAAAATAGTAACGAGTAATAAAATATAAAATAAAAATAAGTTTGTTTTTTACTAATTGAATTATTCTACTACTTTTATAGAATTATAACGACCTTCATTAATAGCTAATGTTAGTTTATTCAAAATCCATCGAATAGAAGCTCTAGCATCATCATTTGCTGGAATTGGGATATCTGTAAGATCTGGATCACAATCTGTATCAACTAAACAAATTGTTGGAATACCTAAAGTTATACATTCTTGAATAGCTATAATTTCTTTTTGTTGATCTATTATTATTACAATATCTGGTAAACTTGTCATATATTTAATTCCCTCTAAATATTTTCGAAGTTGAGCTAATTGTCTTTTTAAATTTGCTGCTTCTTTTTTAGGAAGTTGATTAAGTACTCCTGTTTTTTCTCTATTTTCTAGCTCTTTAAATCTTTGAAGACGTTTTTCTATAGTTGACCAATTGGTTAACATGCCACCAAGCCATTTTTGATTTACATAATGACATCGAGCTTTTATAGAGGCTGATGCTACTAAATCAGCTGCTTGATATTTCGTACCTACAATTAAAAACTGTTTTCCTTTACTTGATGCATTAGCTACTAAATTACAAGCTTCTGATAAAAAACGAGCTGTTTGAGTAAGATTTAAAATATGAATACCTTTACGCTCGGTGAAAATATAAGATGCCATTTTAGGATTCCATCTTCGAGCTTGATGACCAAAATGTACCCCTGCTTCCATCATTTCTTCTAAATTAATATTCCAGGATTTTTGTTTCATTTGTATTTTCTTTCTATTAAAAAGTCTAGTTTTGTTTTATATTTAGACTAAAATCAATACATTTTTCAAATTTTTTTGTAATTTTACTTTAATCTACTAAATTATTTAAAAATTTTTAAATAATTAAATTAATTTTATTTATTCATATTTATTTCAGAAATCAGAAAATTGTTGCTTTAGTTTTTTATGAATATTCTCTGAAGTAAAAAAAATATTAAATTTTTCATAGAAAAAAATATCTTTTACTTTATTATGAAATAATTTCATTTTATTTTTTTTTAATAAAATATTTTTTTGTTTTTCTAAAGTTATTTGCCAAATAACTTCTTGACATCCAGTACCTGTAGGAACTATTCCACCGGGAATAACATTTTCTTTCAAACCTTTTAACCAATCAATCCGACCTCGTAAAGCCGCTTTTGCTAACACTCGAGTAGTTTCTTGAAAACTAGCTTCTGATATAAAGCTTTGAGTATTAAGAGACGCTTTGGTTATACCTAATAATACAGGCTTATAAAGAATTACTTCTTCTAAAGCACGATTCATTCTTTTAGCTCTTGCAAATTCAATTAATTCTCCAGGTAGAAAACCATTAGTCATTCCATCTTCTAAAGTAAGAACTTTAGAAGTCATTTGACGTACAATAATTTCTATATGCTTATCCGATATTTGCACTCTCTGGGATCGATAAACTTTTTGAATTTGATCAACTAAATTTAATTGACTCTGTTCCATACTAATTCGAGTACTTAGGAAATAGCCCCAGAGGCTTCCAAAAAAGTTTATCATGTCTTTATTCCAATCATCAAAACCTTTTTCTAAATGAATAGAAACTGAATTTATTGGACGAGCTTCTAATAATTGTTCAACCTTAGGGAGTCCTTGAATAATATCTCCAGATTTCAATCTTTCATATACTAAAGTTATTAATGTATCTCCTTCTTTAACAATTTCACCATAATTATTATGAATTGTAGCTCCGTCAGTCGCTAAATATGGTTTAGCTGATCTAACTACTGAGGAAGAATCTTCATAAATAGCTACAATTTGACCAGATTCGTAAAAGGGTTGATATTCCGAAATAGAAAGACCATCACAAAAAAAATGTCCAATATTAATTAATTGAGTTTTTTTTTTTGACAAAAAAAATATCGAAAAAGACCAATTTAATAAATTAGAAATATTCTTTTTAGTTAAAATAAATTTTTGAGTCTTTTTATTTTCATTTAAAAAATACCATTTAGTTATGTTAATTTTTTTTTTTAAATTATCAATAATTGAAAAACAAATTGGTATTAATTTATTGTTATATTTTATAAAAGCAAGAGGTTGACGAATTTTTGTAATGTTTTGGGAATGACCTAAAAAACCTAAAAATTCTATAAAATTTTGTTTCATAAAATTTTTTTTTTTTTGTATATTGAAATCTTTAATTATTCTTTTTGATTCGTAACTAAAAAATTTTTCTATATTATTTTCTATTTTTGTATTTTTAGCCATTTTCTTAATTAAAATAGTTTGAAATAAATTAGATGGAGATAAAATAAGAAAAGAACCTTTTTCTTTATTTTTTTTTGAGGAAGTACGAAGAATACCCCAAGTTTTATTAAACAATAAATTTTTATTTTTTTCACTAAATTTTTGATTAATAATATATTTTTTTTTGTTAAAGAGATAATTTAAAAAAATATTTTGTTTGTTTGTTTTATTATTGAGATTAAAATAGTCTATTAAACTGATTTGGAAAAAAATTTTAATAATTTTATTAATACGTATTTTTATAAAAGAAATATGAGCTTCTTTTATACATATTTTCGTTTCCCAATTTAATATTAAACAAGTTTGAATTAATTGAATATTGTTATCATTAGATATCTCAACTTCTTCACCATCTTGATAAAAAATATATTTAACAGTTTGAATTTTAACTTTTTGTTGCTCTTTTAAAAAATCTAAAAAAAAAGGAATTGGTAAGTTTAAGCTATTATCATTAAATATTATTTTATATTTCATTGCAGGTCTAATTAAAAAAAAAGAATTATTTTTAGAGAGTACAATCCATTCAAGGTAAATCCAATTTTTAACTTGAAATTGTCCAAAAATTTTTTTTCCAGGTGGTATTAAAATACTATTTTGTTTAAAAGTTTTTTGTTCTCCTTTAGGATAATATATACTTCCAGGTATTATTTTTATTTTAAAATTATTATATTTTTTTTCTATTTTAACAAAACCGGTTACTTTACTAGTAAGAGTAGACGTTATTTGTGTACCCGCTTTAACAAAGCTATTGTTTTTTACTAAAATAGAAGAAAAAAGAGATTGATCTAAACTATAAACTTCTTCCGGAAGAAAAAAAAAACTACCTTCTTTTATTATTTTATATCTTGGTCTAACATCTTTGGTTTTTCCATTTTCAAAAATCTCATTTTTTTTATTAATTAAATCAACTTTTATATTACCATATTTTATAATTCCTGAATTTTTTATTTCATATTTAGGATCATTAAAAATAGCAAAAATGTCATTTTTTTTCAAAATACCATTTTTTGGAATTTTAAGCATAAATTGAAATAAATGCTTTTCTTTATATTTATTTTTTTTTAAAAAAAAAATTATTTTTTTTTTATTTTTAATTCCTGAAAATTTATAGGTATAGAAAATAATACTAGAATAAATAAAATTCCAAAAATTGTTTGAAAAATTATCTTTAATTTTAGAATAGTTTAAATTTTGATTTGTAAGTGGAAGTTTATTATCTAACTTATCCTGATTGCGATAAAATATAAATGAAAACTCATTAGATTTATCAAAGTTTCCTACTAATATCCATATATGCCCCGTTTTACGTAAAAGATGAACATTACTATGTATATACTCAGGCGCATGTTGAACTTTAGCACTCCAATGCATTTCGCCAGATAAATTTGAATAAATATATTTTTGAACTTTTTCTTTAAAAGGAGATGTTTTAGCACGAACTTCTGCAATAACTTGTTTTGATTCTACATACTGATTATTTTGAATTAAAAGCAGACTTTGTGGTGGAATAACCAAATTATGTAGTTCTTTTTTGCTTTTAATAATAACGGATAAATTATTATTACATATCCACGCAGGATGTCCATGGCGAGTACGTGTAGGATAAACTGAATCTATATCAAATTGAATAATTCCATTAAAAGGTGTTCGTACATGTTCTGCGATATCACCTGTAAAAACGCCACCAGTATGGAAAGTTCTTAATGTTAATTGAGTGCCTGGTTCTCCGATAGATTGCCCGGCAATAATACCTACAGCTTCACCTAATTCTATTAAATTACCATGAGTAAGACTCCATCCATAGCACAATTGACAAATCCATATCATACTTTTACAAGTTAAAGGAGAACGTATAAAAATTGGTTTTTTTTTAATCGTTACTAAAAAAATAGCAAGTTCTGTTGTAATATCTTGATTACGAATAGCAATACATCTTTCATTTATATATATATTATCTGCTAAGATACGACCAATTAATTTGTGTTGATGATGATTTTTTTTATAATTATCCCGTAAAGGAGCGGCAAAAATACCTTGAGAAGTGCCACAGTCAACTTTTCGTACTACAATATGCTGAATTACTTCAACCAATCTGCGTGTAAGATATCCAGCGTCTGATGTTCGTACTGCTGTGTCAACAACTCCTTTACGAGCACCATAACAAGAAATAATATATTCTGTTAAAGATAACCCTTCACGAAAATTACTTTGAATAGGTAAATCAATAATTTGGCCTTGAGGGTCTGACATTAAGCCCCGCATACCTACTAACTGATGAACCTGTGATGTACTTCCGCGAGCTCCTGAAAAAGACATCATATGTACTGGATTTAACGGGTCGGTCATCCGAAAATTAGGATTCATTTCTTGTTTCAAATATTCACTTGTAGCATACCAAGTTTCGATTAATTGGCGTAATTTTTCTACTGCATGTACATTCCCATGATGATAATGTTTTTCAGAAATATAACCTTGTTGTTCTGCATCTTGAATAAGCCAACCTTTTGAAGGTGCTGTTAAAAGATCATCAATTCCTAATGAAATTGCGGCTTGAGTAGCTTGTTTAAAGCCTAGATTTTTAAGTTGATCTAAAATATGTGTTGTATATGTAATACCAAAGTGGGCAATTAATCTGCTAATAAGTTGTTTTATAGCAGTTCTATCCATCACTTTATTATAGAAGAGCATTTTGGCTGGTTCTGCCATAATAAAAAACCTCTTTATTTTTATGAACAGGATATACCAATAGATTCAAGTCATTTTAAAAATGACTTTTCTAATTTCTATTTATAGAAAAAAAATGAATATTATATAATTATAGCTGGTAAGGATCGATCTCGAAATTTTGAAGCATTTAAAGTACCTTGAATAGCTTCTTCTATTTGTTGATTAAATATAATACGTCCAACGGTTGTGTAAAGATAAACACTAAGAATTTTTTCTTTTTTATTTTTTCTAAATTGATAATGTTCATAAATTTTAGAAAAAATACCTGAAAAATTATATTGAATTTCAATAGGTTTTTCGCGGCCTATAGAAGTGATTATTCGTAAATTAGTACTCCAGCGAAGCCATAATGGACTGTGTAATCTAATTTTTTTTTTTTTTTGCGCTTTTATTACATCATCATAACTACAAAAATAAGGAATTTTATTTAAAAAAAAAATTTTCTTATTATATTTATAAGGAGGATTTTTATTGCCATAAATCCCTTGATGATTTTTAATTGTTAATATATAAAGTCCAAGAAGCATATCTTGACTCGGTACAGAAACAGGATCTCCTGTGGCAGGAGATAAAAGGTTTGTATAAGAAAACATAAGTAATCGTGCTTCTGCTTGAGCTTCTAAAGATAATGGTATATGAACAGCCATTTGATCTCCATCGAAATCTGCATTAAATCCTCCGCAGACTAGTGGATGTAACCGAATAGCGCGACCTTTTATCAAAATAGGTTGAAAAGCTTGTATACCTAATCTATGTAAAGTTGGTGCTCGATTTAATAATATAGGGTGCCCTTGCATAATTTCTTGAAGTACTTTCCATATAATCGATTCTTTATTTTGAATCATACTTTTAGCTGCTCTGAGATTGGGAGCGAGATGTCGTCCAATTAAACCTCGAATAACAAAAGCTTGAAATAGCTCTATTGCCATTTCTCTCGGTAATCCACACTGATGTAATGGAAGAGAGGGGCCAACTACAATGACAGATCGACCTGAATAATCAACCCGTTTTCCTAGTGAATTTTCACGAAAACGTCCTTCTTTTCCTTCAATAACATTTGAAAAAGATTTATAAGGTCTATTATGACTATCTTTCATAGGTTGTCCGCGAATACCATTATCAATAAGTGCATCTACAGCTTCTTGCACTGATCTAGTTTGACAAACAACTAAACCTCCTGGTGTAGACCCGCTTTTGGCAGAAAAATCAATAAGAGTATTATTTCGATAAATAACTCTTCTATATAATTCATTTAGATCAGAAGTGATCAACTCACCCTCGCCTAATTCAATCATAGGCCGTAATTCAGATGGAAGAACTGGTAATAAAGATAAAACCATCCATTCTGGTTTGATATTTGTTTGAAGAAATTGTTTAGCTAATTTTATACGTCTTACTAAAAGATCTTTTCTTCTTTGAATTTTTCGATCTTCCCACTCATTTCCTGTAGACTTTTGTTCTACTAATTCTTTCCATTCTACATATGCATAATCCATAACTACTTGTAGATCTGAATTATTTAATTGTTTTTTAATTGCATCGCCTCCAGTAGCGATTTCTCTAGTTTGAAATGCTTCAAATCCACGTGAAGAAAAAAAACGAGGAAAAACTTCTCTCCAAGATTGATCTTCATATTTAAATAAACCTCGTAATTTTAATAAAGTAGGTTTTTTTAAAATGGGTCTAGCAAGAAAAAGATTGGGATAGGTTTTTTGGAATTCCCCCCCGGAGAATCGGACATGAAATTTTTTTTTCATCCGGCTCAAATAGTACTAATTATTAATTATTATAAAAATATATATAAAAATTCTATATATATATATGTTATTTGTATTAGTTTATGTAAATTTTTCTATATTTAAATTTAATAATATATCTTTATTTCAATAAAGTAATAATGAGATATATATATATATATCTATATCTATATACCTTTTTTCTATCAAATTAGCTATTTATTACTCAAGTTATATTCTAATTTTCACTTAATTTTTTATTTTTGAGTAATCTTACTTTCTTTAAATGATATATTTTTTTACAAAAATACTTCCCATGCTGCTGGGATTAATAAGAAATTCTCTTGTTTATATATATTTATTTTTTAAATCCTTTAGGTTTTCGTTCTATTTCGATGGTTTTAATCTTATTTAAAGTATATATGCGATGAATAAACTGTAATATCCATTTCAAATCAATGTAGTAATAAATTTTTACTAAATTTTATTTTTTTACGAAATCTCTATAATAACGAAAAAAATATATATTATTTATATATCTATAAAATAGTATATATATATTAATAAAAACCATAGATTAATTACTTTCAGTAGCTATATGCATGTTTTTTGAGCTTCATGTTACTTTTTTTAAGAAACATATCAAAATTAGCGATATCCTAATAAATAATAAACTAGGATAACAGTTTTAATTAACTCTGTATAATTAAATTTTATAAACAAGTCACACATCGCAATATACTAGACTTTCTAATTCTTTAAGAGGTTTAGCTAACAGATTTGCGATATAACTAGGTAAACGCTTTAAATACCATACATGCGTTACTGGACATGCTAATTTAATATAACCCATTCGATATCTTCGAACGCGAGATTCAATAAATTCAACTCCGCATTGTTCACAAAATTTTGAATATTTTTCAATTGTTTGATATTTCCCACAAGCGCAAATTCCACTTTTAATAGGGCCAAAAATGCGTTCACAGAATAAGCCATCTTTTTCAGGTTTATGTGTTTTATAATGTAAAGTATATGGTTTTGTTACTTGCCCTACAACTTCTCCATTAGGTAAAATTCTTTCAGCCCAATTTCGTATTTGTTCAGGAGAAGCTAATCGAATTCGAAGATGTTGGTATTTTTGTCGATGAATCATAAAATTTAAATTTATTTTTTATATTAAACGTCTTTGAAATTTATATTTAAGTCTTTTTCAAATAAAACGGCATGATCTAGTTCTAAAGATAAAGATCGTAATTCTCGAACAAGTAATCGAAAAGATTCTGGAGTAGTGCTAGGTTTAGGTATTGGTTCTCCCGTTATAATGGCACCAAGTACTTCATAGCGAGCATGGATATGATCCGATTTAATAGTAGGCATTTCTTGTGAGATATAAGCAACACCAAACCCTTCTAAAGCCCAGACTTCCATTTCTCCTACTCTTTGTCCTCCGCGCCTGGATCTTCCTCTAAGAGGTTGTTGAGTAACAAGTGCGTAAGGTCCACTAGAGCGTGCATGAATTTTATCATCAACTTGATGAATTAATTTTAGCATATAGGCTTTTCCTACTGTAATAGATTGTTCAAATATTTCTCCAGTTCTTCCATCTATTAAACGGCTTTTCCCAGGGTTTTCAGGTTCAAATAACCAAGGATTTCCTGTTTTTTTACTTGCTTTATAAAGTTCTGAAAAAACCAATTTTCTTGAAGCTTCTCTTTCATATCTTTCATCAAAAGGGGTTATTCGATAATGTTTTTTCGAGAAATATCCAGCTAAACCAAGTAAACATTCAAAAATTTGTCCTACATTCATACGTGAAGGAACCCCTAAAGGACTTAATACCATATCAATAGGTGTTCCATCTTGTAAATACGGCATATCTTGTCTAGGTAAAATTTTCGAAATAATACCTTTATTACCATGTCTTCCAGCTACTTTATCTCCTACTTGGATTTTCCGTTTCTGTCCTATATAAACATGTATAGTTTTTTCAGAATTATTAGAATTTTCTTTTTTATAGATCCATCGTACATCAATAACCCGCCCTTTTCCACCTGAAGGAACTTTAAGACAAGTTTCTTTTGCAGTAGCAACTTGAATACCAGATATAGCTTGTAATAATTTTCCTTCTGGAGCACGTAAAGATTCTTCTGTTTCTTGAGGTGTTAATTTTCCTACTAAAACATCTCCTGTTTCTACCCACGATCCCGGCACTACAAGTCCATTTTTATCTAAATGACGAAGTACAGCATTTTCTAAATGAGGTATTTCTTTAGTAATTTTTTCAGGACCCTGACTTGTAGTGCGAGCTTTAATTTCATATCTTTCAATATGAATGGATGTATAAATATCTTCATATAATAGACGTTCACTAATAAGTATTGCGTCTTCAAAATTATAACCTTCCCATGGCATATATGCTACTAAAATATTTTTTCCTAAGGATAATTCTCCTTTTGAAGTAGCTGCGCCATCTGCTAAAATTTGCCCTTTTTTTAAAAAAGTTTTTTGAGTAACTTGAGTTTTTTGATGCATGCAAGTACTATTATTAGAACGCTGGTATATAATTAAATGTGTATTTATTTTTTTTTGATCTGTATTAAGTAAACTTATTTTTTTACCATCAATATAGATTATTTTTCCACTTTGTTTTGCGATAGCTATACTTCCAGAATCTAGAGCTGCTTGACTTTCTACCCCTGTTCCTACAATACATTTTTCAGATTTTATAAGTGGAACTGCTTGACGTTGCATATTAGAACCCATTAAAGCGCGATTCGCATCGTTATGTTCTAAAAATGGAATAAGAGAAGCTCCAACAGAAAAATATTGTAAAGGATAAATACTTCGAAGATGTATTTGTTCCCAAGCAATAGCTAAGAATTCTTGTCGATAGCGAGCTGGAGTTATTTGTATTTTTTGAGTCTCTCGATCCAAAGCCAAGCAATTTCCGGTAGCTATTCGATAATACTCGTCCTCTCCTGCAGATAAAAAAACAATTTTTTCTTCTTTAGAAATTTGAGATATTTTGTAAAAAGGACTCTCTAAAGATCCCCAATTATTTACTTTTGCATGAATTGCTAATGATGCAATAAGTCCAGCATTCATACCTTCGGATGTTTCAATAGGACAAATACGCCCATAATGACTAAAATGAATATCTCGTACTTGAAAACTAGCTGTTCGTCGTGTTAATCCCCCAGGACCTAAAGAGCTTAATCTCCGTTTATGAACTATTTCTGTTAATGGATTAGTTTGATCTAAAAATTGGGATAAAGGATGTGAACCAAAAAACTCTTTAAACGTAGCTATTAATGGAGTTGAAGTAATTAAACTTTTAGGACTTGGTAATCGTTTTCGTTTAGTCGCTCCGCGTATAATCTGTCGTACTGAATTTTCTAAACGTGTTAGTGCTAATTTCGATTGATCTTGTAATAAATCTGCTACAGAACGAATACGACGATTTTTTAAATGATTTATATCATCAAGTGTACCGATACCAAATTTTATTTTTATCAAATAATCTATAGCAGCTAAAATATCTTGTGGTAATAAAAAATATTCATTTTCAGGTACATTAAGATTAAGTTTTTTATTTAAATTTAATCGACCAATCTTTCCTAATTCACACCTTTGCTGAAAAAACTTTTTTTGTAATTCTTTACGTATAGATTCTGAGAATGTAAGATCTCCGCCTATGCAATATAATTGTCTATAAAGTTCAACTATAGCATCTTCAGTAGAGTGAGGATATTCTTTTTTTTTTTTTTTTTTTAAGGAGTCTAAAAAAATTTTTGGAGAACAAACATTGTCTAAAATTTGTTTTATGGTTAAACCCATAGCTAGTAATAAAACTAAAATGGAAACTTTTCGTTTTTTACTTATACGTGCCCAAATTCTAGTTTTGCCATCAATTTCTAATTTTAATCTTCCTCCCCAATCAGAAATAATTGTACTTGTATATATATAAATTCCGTTATGATCTAGTTCCGAATTATAATAAATACCAGGACTTCGTAAAATTTGATTAATTATTACTCTTGCAACACCATTAACTACAAAAGTACCTTGGGAATTCATTAAAGGAATACTTCCAATAAATACAGTTTGTTTTTGTATTTTTCCTTTTTTCTTTTTTTGAGCTAATTGAGCTGGTATATATAAATCTGATGAGTATGTATTTAATTGATAGACAGCGTCTCTTTCCTTTATTGAAGGTTCTGCTAATTTGTATTCCTTACTTAATAAGCGGAATTTAAATTCTTGATCTGTGTCTTTAATTTCGGGAGAATAATTAAGTTCTTCAACTAAACCTTTATAAATAAATCGATGAAATCCTTCAAATTGAATTTTTCCAAATTCAGGGAGTACAAAAATTTCCGTAGTTTTCTTTTCCTCTAAAATAGTGTTAGAGTTTCTTTTATAACATTAAATTAAAAATTTTTATTTTCTATCTAATACATAAAAAATATTTTTTATTACGCTTTTTATCTTATAATAATTTTTTACTAAGTTAAAATTTTTTATTTAAAATAGAAAAAAAAGACTTGATTAAAAAAAAATTAAGTTTTATAATTAATATTGTTTATTATTAATAAATTAAAAATTTTTCTTAATTACAAAAAATACTTAGATAACTTTTATCAAAACTTTTTTTAATAAAAGGCGATATGGCCAAGTGGTAAGGCAGAGGACTGCAAATCCTTTATCCCCAGTTCAAATCTGGGTGTCGCCTTAATATAAACAAAATAATAAGAAAGATTTGGATTATCTATTATGTCATATTCCAAATAAAAAATATATTGCTCTATATTTTAATATAGCCTAGTATTTTTTTTTATTCAAATTTATCATTAATAGATAACCCTAATATAAAGGATAAATCAAATTAAAAAAAAAAAGCAAGTGCTTTTCTGTTTACATACTTTTTTATTTACATAATAATTATCCATACATATTTATAACAAAAATATTATAAATAAATAATATTATTTAATAAAATTTTATTTTAATTTTACTATTTATAGAAAAAAATATATATATCTAATTATTATTTTTTTGTTTTTGTAATAATAATTTCTATATTTTTTTCATTTGTAGGTTGATAAAAGTTTGTGTTATTAAAATCAAATTAAAAAATGAATTAGTTTAATATTTTTTATTTATTTTTAATGCTAAAAATAGATAAAAAATATTAAACTAATTCGATAAAATTATTTAAATTTTATAAGAAATAAAAAAAGTGTAATCGACTTTTCCCCATCTTTTGTAAATTTTTTTTTTTAATTTGATTTTTTGATAATTTATTTTTCCCTTTACAATTTTTTTCTCTAAAACAAAATGTTTTTTAGAAAAAATTGTAAAATTAATTTTATTATTACGTAAATATGAACTTTCCGCTATAAAAAAAATAGCTGTTCCACTTAAAAGTATTTGTGATAATAAAAGAATTGGATCTAAACGCCAACCTTGAAAAGTGAGAATTCCTCCACATAATAATCCAATTGATGAAAAAAAAGAATCATAATATTGAGATAGGTTAATGTTTTTATTTAGATACACGCTCCTCCCTAAAAACCATATATGATATGTTAATTTCTTTATGGCTTAAGCATTAAAATAAAGAGAGATTTGAAATTTTAAATACCCCAAATCCAAGTAAGTATAAAAAAGAATTTTTAAAATAAACTTCTTGGATTGTCTTTTACCTGTGTTATTTTAGAAAACAGGTTTATTTTATTCGTACTTAATTTATTAAAAAAAACATTTTACTATCTTTAGGTTCATCTGACATTTCGTGGATTTAATTATCTTGTTTCTAAAGAAATAAAAATTTAATTCAATTGAAATTAAAAAATTTAATATGTTTTCGGAATGTTATAAAATATTTTAAATTTTAGCCATAGATTTTCTTTTTTTTTAGATAAATTCAAAAGGTTTATTTCAAGTTTTTTATTTATTATTACTGTCAAATAAATTGAAATTTTTTGATTTATTTAAGTACGCTCTAAATCACACCTCTAGATACATTAGGTTCCCTTATTCGAAGGGCGTATGAAAGTATACCTATTACAATAAGCCCTATTCCTACTATAGTGCTAGGGCCTAATTCTATATGAATCATATAATAATATATAAATAAATGAAGTTAAAAAAACTAAAAAAATTCTATAGAATTTTTTTAGTTTTTTTAACTTCATTTTTAATTTTGTAAAAAACTAAATATTTGAATAAAAATACAATATTATTTAAAAACTCTAAAATAATTAATAATATAAAAAGAAAGGTTTATTATTAACCACCCTGACTAGCTGTTTGTACATAAAGAATTAGTAAAAAAGCTGTAGGAATTGAAATGAATAATGCAGTAGCAATAAATGCAAGAATGTTCACTTCCATATGTTTATTATATTAATGTTTAGTTTACAATACTAAAAAATATCATCTGATTTTATTTGTAATTTTTTTCTATTCGTTTTTTATTATGACAATTATTAAAATAAGTAGCTTAATCAAAATATTTTAAATTAAATAAATATTATTTTATTTTTTGAGTTTAGCCAAATCATTGATATCAAATAAATAGTATAACATAAGATTATTTTTTTCTTACCAAAAAAAATACTGCCTTGAAGAGGATTCGAACCTCCACGCTTTAAAGCACAAAATTTTGAGTCTTACGTGTCTACCATTTCACCATCAAGGCCTATTAAATTTTTAATATTTAAAATATAATATAAAAAATTTATTTTTACTTTGTTTTTTTTTAATTAGGTTATATAGTTAGCTTAACTAAAAAAAAAAAAAACAAAGTAAAAATGTTACTTGTTTAGTAAAATAGAAACTATTTAGTAACTAGTAAAAAATTAAAAATTTAAATATTTATAAAACTGTTCAAATGTAAAAATTTTTGGAGTAAATTAATAATAGGATTCATAAATATTCCTAAAAACATAGAAGCAATTACACAAATAATTATACTAACTTCAATTGAATTTTTTGATAAAAGAAAAACAGAAGAAACTTTATATGTTTGAATATAAGAAGTTACTTTTTTATTTTCTGTAGTAATTAATAACTTAACTATTTTTAAATAGTAATATATAGAAATAATACTTGTAAAAAGTCCTGTAAAAACTAAGAAATATAAACCAGCTTTCCATGCACACCAAAATGAATAAAGTTTTCCAAAAAAACCAGATAATGGAGGAATACCTCCTAAGGACAATAAGCATAAAGCGGAAGAAGAGGTTAATAAAGGATCTTTTAAAATTAATCCATTATAATCCCGAATATTATCTGTTCCTGTACGTAACCCAAATAATATTATACAAGCAAAAGTTCCTAAATTCATGAATATATAAAATAGTAAATAAACTATCATACTTGCATATCCATTAAAATCCCCAGTAATTATTCCAATCATCAAATATCCAATTTGACTTATTGAGGAATATGCAAGCATACGTTTCATACTTGTTTGGGTAATAGCTACTAAATTACCTAGAACCATGCTACAAATAGCTAGTATTTCTAAAAGAAAATGCCATTGATTAGAAAGAGAAGGAAAAACGATATTGAAAGGTCGGGCTAGTAAAGCTAAACCTGCCACTTTTGAAGCAACCGAAAGAAAAGCAACGACTGGAGTAGGTGAGTTAGAATCGAAACGAAGATTACTCATTCTTTTCTCTCATTCAAAACTGTGCATGAAATTTTTATTTCACACAGCTCCTAAGTAATAATTTAAATTTATATTACTTTCCTCGTGTATGTTTTATTATAAACTAAAAAGTAAGTATTGAATTTTTATTAGAATTAAACTTTACGAGGAATCCTATCTTAGTGGTTTTTCTTATATCAAAATTTTATTTTAATAAAATGCCATGAGAAATAATGTAAGAAAAACCATCTAATTTTTTTCGTTTTTAATAGTCATGAATTTTTTATTTTAGAGTTTTTTTCGAAATGGATACTTGTAATACACCCATATTCCTTGAAGGATAAAAGATTACTAATTAGAATTTTCTGAAATGTTTAAGATTTAAAATTTTTATTTATTTTATTTACACCATTTTTTTTTAATTACCCCTTAATAATCAACTTAAAATTTTTTTATTATTTTAACTTTGCTTTATTTTCAATTTAATTTAAGTTCATTGAAAAATTTTTAATTTAATAAAAGTTATGTTTTGTTTTAAGTGAAAACAATAATTTATTTTTATTTTGCATGTCTATAAAATATTTATAAATAAGAAAAAACACTAAATAATAATGTGTTTTTTTATTTATTTATAAAAAACGAATCACACTCCTTCATATACATCGGGAGTCCATTGATGAAAAGGTACTAAAGAAAGTTTAAATCCAATTCCTATAATAACAAATACAAGTCCAATCGAACTTGCAGAAGAAGTATACATTTCTGTATTTATGAGTCCATTTGCTATTTTTTGAGGTTGAAATTCTCCTCCAGATAAACCATATAACCAAGAAAAGCCATAAGCTAAAATAGATGAACTTGTTCCGCCTATAAGTAAATATTTCATAGCAGCTTCGTTAGAGCGGATATCTTTTTTAGTATAACCCGATAATAAATATGAGCACAGACTCAAGCATTCTAATGACACAAAAATAGTAATTAGATCGTTAGCCCCACATAAAAACATTCCTCCTATAGTTGCAGTTAGTATAAAAATAAGAAATTCTGTTATTGATGATTTTGTACATTCAATAAAATCGAGAGATAAAGGAATACATAATATTGAACATAAAATTAAGAAAATTCGAAATATTTTGTTAAAACTATCAGCTTGAAAATTACCTGAAAAACTAATAATGGGTTTTTCTTGTAACTGGAATAATAAAACAACAATACTTATTGACAAACTTAATAAAGAAATAAAAAAAAATAAATTTTTATTTTTTATTTCTAAAATTAAATCTACTATTAAAATAACTAGCAAGAAAAAGAGAAGAATACATTCAGGCAAAATAGTACTTCCATAAAAAAAAGAAAAATCAAGTTCTAATTCCATAAAAATTTTCTCGATATGTAAAAAATTCTAGTATTCGTATATAATATGAATAATTTATTATAATTTTTACTAATAAATTACTCACATTATATACACTTTTTCGAAAGTACTATGTATATATATATATTTTTTTATTTTTTAAGAAACTAAATTTTTTTATTCTCAAAAAAATCAACGAAAATGAGCGAAAGCTCTATTAGCTTCAGCCATCCTATGAGTTTCTTCTTTTTTTCGTATTGCATCTCCATTATCTCTAGCAGCATCTATTAATTCATAACTTAATTTAAAAGCCATATTTCGACCAGAACGTTTTCTAGAAGCTCCTAGTAACCAACGAATAGCAAGAGCTTTTCCTTGTACAGATTTTATTTCAATTGGTACTTGATAAGTGGATCCACCTAAACGTCTTGCTTTTACTGTTACATTAGGAGTTACTCTACGTATAGCTTGCCGTAAAACAGATAATGGGTTTTTTTTTGTTTTTTGTTCAATATCTTTC